AAACAGCATACAGATTTAATAATCTAATTTTATTTTGGGATGATTTTTTAAGTTGAAAAGAAAAATATACTAATAGCTTATGAAGGATCAAGCCCATTAATTGTTCAGTCAACAGATTAAAAAAATATCAAAATAAAAATTTATACCTAACTAACTAAGTAAACGCAAACTAACGTTTTTTTTTTAATCTATCCATAATAATAAATAATTTTTATAAAAAAAAAAAATAGATATAAGATTAATAAGAGATATATCAGATTTCTTTATCTCTGTTTTACTCATATGTTATTGACTGAACAATTCTCAAAAATTGTTGTTATATGGCAAGAGTTTTTTATTAGCGCAACTACTAACGTAGGGAAGTTTTTGTGTCCCCGCACACTCGCAAGACATTGTAAAAAATAATTAGTTTTATATCCAATTTTTTGGATGTAAAATAACTTGGTTTTCGAACGAATCACACTCCTTCATATACATCAGGAGTCCATTGATGAAATGGAACAAGAGATAGTTTGAATGCTATTCCAACTATGATAAATGCAATAGCAGTACAATTTACAACGAAATATTGACTAAAAGAGAGTGTACTAGCTATTTTATCAAGCTGAAGCTGTCCGCCAGACGTTCCATATAGCAAAGAAAAACCATATAACAAGAGAGATGAACTTGCTCCACCCATCAATAGAAATTTCATAGTTGCTTCATTCGATCTTATATCCTTTTTAGTATATCCAGACAAAAAACAAGAAGATAAGCTTGAAAATTCTAAAGCCACATAAAGGGTGACCAAATCATTTGCTCGGCAAAGAACCATTCCGGCTAAACCAGCAGTTAATAAAAAAAACAGAAATTCTGCCAAAGCCATTTTTGAACATCGTATGTAATCAACTGACAACATAATAGATAACAGGGAACAAATCAATAAAAAAGATCTAAATATATAACTAAAATTACTGATGCAATCTTTTTCAAAAACAATAGAAAAAGCTTGAATTCGCCATTGACATAGTAAAGTAACCATGCCAACTAACACAGAAACTAATGAAATTTGGTAAAGCAAAATCGTATTTCTTCCTTTATTTGATAAATCAATTATAATAACTGTAATTAAACTTAAAATCAAAATACATTCTGGCAAAATTGAAAAATTACTAAAAAAAATAAAGAAATCCGAGAAAGTAAAATTAGTATAATTCATAATAAAAGTTAAAATAATATTTAAAAAGAAATAAGCTCCCGTTACATTGATTTCAAAACACAATTAAAAAGTTAAGTACTCTCATATCTCTATGACTGGATAAATTGCAATCATGGAATAATTATATATTTTTTTATTCAATTGATTCATTAATCAATTATACTCAATTTAAAAAAAAAAAAAAGAACAAACTTTAGACATATCTATTAGACTTATAATTATAATGGAATATTTGTTAGTAAAACAGATTGAGTTATACTTAAATGCCAAACTCTTTGATCTATTTTATAAGAATTTTTACTATAAGTGGGGACCACTTTTGGAAGTTCTAGGTCAAATCTACGTTGTAAAAAACGTATTGTACTCCTATGTTTGCTTGCTAACGTACTATCACATGAAAGTCGTGGTATATATCTCAATCTACGCAATCCATCTTGATTTATTGCAGCACTGTAATACGAAGAAAAGATATTCCATGTTTTTACGAATCTGTTCAAAATATCATCATCGGTTAACACACACCAAGATAATTTACAAATTGGATGTCCAGTACTATCACAGAACTTCTCTCTTTCCAACAACTTAATTAGTAAAAAAATTGGAATTCTGGGATAAACATTCTTTCCTCTTAAAAAACTGTTATAGGAACCCACTATGGTTTCAATTTGGACGTCTTTTGATAACGGCCGGATAGTTGAAGTATAACCCAAGAAGAAAACACAACTAGTAGATAACAAATTGCTACGTATTTGAATAAATTCAATTGGATAATGAAAATGAGATTTAAAAAGAATCAAAAGATAATGAATCCATTTTTTCACAAAAGAGTAAGTTCCATGAAAAATTATAAGAGATCTATTTTTATATCTTACAAAATGAATAGATAAATCTCGGAAGAGGTTCTTATTAACACCTATTCCATCTAATTGAAGATTAAATTTGGAAATACATTTATTTTTTAAGATTAAATTTAATTTATCAGGATATGCAAAATTATTTGATTCTGACTTACACAATTGTGTCCATAAAAGTAACAATATCGAATCAATTTCGTAAATATAAAAATTTTGGAATAAAACATCAATACTTCTCTGTTCTTTTTGTTTCCAAGGCCAAATTTGAAGAAAATTTCCATACGAAATTTCATATGTATGAAAAATTATTCTTAATAAATGCAGGAATGAAACATCTATAATTCGTCGGCGAAACAATCGAATTAGAGTTTCCATATGAAGATTCTGTGACATTTCAATATCTAAAACGTGGCTAGATTTTGCTAATCTATCTTCCAAAAACAAAAAAACTGAATGAATAGATTCTGAAATTTTTAAATCTTTATTTTTTTTTGCAGATAACCAACGCAAAAAGGGTATTCCCATAATTATGCATATTGTTCTTAAAAGTATTTGGAGATAAAGATCTAAGTTAAAGTGACTTTTTGATTTTCAAACAAATTCTGAATGAAAAATCTCTAAATAATCTTGGTAACGGACGCTATCAATTGAACGTTTTATGGCTACTGCACTATAATTCTTGAAGACTAAACCTAAATATTGCCGATCTAAACAAGATTTACAAGCAATTGAATAAAAATTATCTCTAAATAAAAGAATAAGTAGATATGGGAAACATTCTTGATTTTGACTAATGCTAAATCCTTCAGTTCTCTGTAATACATCAAATCTAATGGAAGATCCAGAAGTTATTCTCATCACAGTAACTCCTAAATATTACTATAATTCAGAAAGAGCCTTTTTTCAAAACAAAAGATTTAATATATTAATAGCTAAAAGTTTTCATTATATGAATAAAAGGCAAATAAAACTACAATTAACTAGCCATTGTATTAAAAAGGAGTACTCAAAAAGAATCATTCATTTCATCGAACAACGTGGAACCGGGAACTAATAAATACTTACTAATGTAGTACATATTTACTAGTTCGGCTTTTATTAAATTAAAGAAGAAGTATCCATCCAAAGAAGATTTTCTTTGATTTGGTGTTCGTTGACATACCCAGCTGCTACAATCTTTTGATAAAATAAGATCAGAACGAGCTATACTAAAAGTCTAACGTGGTAAAACCGTAAGTCAGCTCTTAACCCCAAATTGAATTGAAAAAGACTTGTTCTAGTAACTAAGTTATTGGCTTGAGCTACCCACGCCCACCTTTCAAAGTTTTCATCATAGCCTTAAAAATATGTACAATATCACTTTTCTCAAAAGAGGTTTTGATGGAAAACCAGTAGTCCCTCCGAAATATTCTACTTTTTAAAGGAATGCAAAATACGGCATAGATATAAAGTATAACTAAAAGAGAGGGGTAGTACAAAAACATGTGAAAAGATCTGTAAACTAAACTCATTAGATTCTCCTATAATTTGATTTTTGATTAAAAGTTGATTCCAATTTGTTCGAGTACCTTGGCCCGTTTTAAAATATCACGAACTGTTGCTGTTGATTGAGCCCCTTGTTTGAGTAAAACAGCAATAGAAGAGAGATCCAATCGGGTTTGCTCTTTTCGGGGATTATAAAAACCAATCTCTTGAATGGCTTTACCTTCTCGCCGAGACTGGGTATCGATTGCAATTATTCGGTAAGTAACCTATTAAGATAGGTAGATTTACACAAGGTATAAGCCCCCCCCCCTCGCAAAACCGTATGTGAAACGTTAGATTCATGCGGCTTGGAGCACAACTTCAGTTGAATAGATAACTAATCTATGCAAAAATAGTACTTTTAACTCATATGTGTATCATGTGAATATTATCTTTAATGAGTTATCTCTTTACAATTATCCTTTTACCATAAACAATACTATTAGGTAAATAAATAAGATAAATAAGAAAACAAGCTTATCTCTTCTCTGTTTATTATTTCTAATTTACCTGCTAATAAGTTCAAGTAGATATCAAATATCCCCTCGTTCGTAGATCAATTTCGACAATCCGTAGGTTTAGGCCTAACCCCGAAGCTTTTCTAAATTGAAAATCAGTAGCAACAGAACCCATCTTCATCGCCCACTAAAAAAAAGATTGAGGGACTTCTTTTTATAGACCTGATATATTAGAAGTTATGGATAGAAGGAAACTAAATAAAGATAAGATGGTTGAATCGTATTAATAAAATTGAATCAACCCTCCCGAAATTCAGTTTTAAATCCCTCATAGAAGATAACGGACTAATGAGGCTTCATTGCACTGTTTTTTGTAAATAACCATAGATATAACTTCTCTCAAAGGGATAAATATATTAAGGTAGATATTCTTCAAGTTTCATTGGTTAATGATTTTTAACAAACGTCGAAGCGAGAACATCCTACTTTGAATGGAACTGGCGGATAACAAATTCCGCAAAAACGATCTCGATGTTCGAGTCACACGTTGCTTCTTACCATATCGCTTCAAGCGAGGTTTTACCATAATATCTAAAAACCGAGAATTCTTTTCATTGTTAAATACTTCCTGCTCCACTATCTTTTATTGATCTTTTTGGTACAACTTTTCTTACACAAAATGAAGTTAAGCAAACTAAAACTTATCTTGACTTGAATCTTTATCTGTATAGGTTATCAAATTAAGGACTTGATCTTTCTTTAGCTGTGTACATCACATCAATTGTAATTTCTAACATATTGTTTTGCTTTGCAAACACTTCAGTGTTTTTTCTGGCTTTTCCTCTTGCGAAACCAGGAATTCTATTTGGTTCCGACTCAGCTTCGGGAGTCCAATTAACATTGCTTATATCTGTTGATAAAGACTTAGTGTTTACCTCTTTAGTGTCGTGCCCTCCGAAAACATCCGGTAAATGATCTTCCATACCCAGATTAAATGAATTATAGATTAAATCGGCTATTTGATTGGTTCCTTCGTAACCTAAAAAGGGTCGATATCCCAGAGGAGAATTCTGAATATGAACTGGTGAAGAAATGACACCGCACGGGATATCAATACGTTTGCCAATATGACGCTCCATTTGCGTTCCAAAAATGGCAGAGGGTTCAATACGGGCTATCGTATCTCCAACTTCGGTATGATCTTCGGTAACTAAAACTTCATCACATAAACCCTGAACTTGCTCATTAAACCGTTCTGCATCATGCTTACAATACGTGCCTGAGCAACTTACACGAATTCCCATTTCTTTAACAAGTATTTTAGTAATTGAAACTGCATGAGTTGCATCACCAAAAATTGCTGCTTCTTTTCCAGCCAAATTTTGACAATCAATAGACTTTGAAAACCAAGCTGCTTGAGAAACAAATTTAGTTTGATTGTCAACATATAATTTATAGTTGAGCCTTTTTTCTGAAAGTGCAAAAGCCCACAAATTCACAAGCTTTCCGATATGTGCAATAAAGTTGGCTGTGTTTGAAATCCCCATGGGAGTTATAGATATGTACGGCATTCCATACTCTTTTTCTGAAAAGATTGCTGTCATTAAACCTACTTCACGATAAGGAACTATATTAAACCAAGCCCTTGGCAAATCTTTCAAATAGTTGAGATATCCTCCCTCTGGGATTACTTGATTGACTGCAATTCCCGATTCTCCAAGTAGACGTTTCAATTCGCGACAATCATGTTGATTATGGAAGCCTAAGGTAAAAATTCCTATAATATTTGCTGAAGGCACACTTGTCACAGATCGATCTAAGGTATTTTGTTTGCGAGCCCTATCCAAATAAAATCGAATTATTTGTTCCAGGGTTCTATCCGCCGCTTGAAGTTCATTAACTCAATGATAATTAACATCCGCAAGAATTACATCAGACTCGGAAGACAAAGAAGCTCGATCTACAAAGTTTTGTAGATCCTCTTGTAAAATGCTAGAAGTACATGTAGGTGTTAAAATAATTAGGTCGGGGTTTTATTCCTCATCTTTTCGGCTTATGTTATTTATAACCTTTTCTTGAGACCCACGTGCTAATACGTGGCGATCCACTACACTAGCAGTTACTGGGGTGAAATCCCTTTCCCTCTCCGACGTAGAACGCATTACATTGAAGTAGTCATCTCCTAAAGGGGCATGCATTATAGCATGTACGTTCTTGAAGGAACTAGCTACTCGCAAAGTACCTATGTGAGCGGGTCCAGCATACATCCAATAAGCTAATTTCATAATTTAATTTTGATCTAATTTTGTTGTTTCACATCATAAGGGGATCTATTGCTATATGTAGCTTATCATCATAATATAAACTGGGAGATCTATCGAGTAAAACTGTCATATCAAATAGATCATGGGAGGGAATAAATAGTAAATCGAGACTAAAACCTGTGACTCGTTTATTTTCTAATATATAGAAAAGCAGAAGATGTTTCTTTTTGCAAAAGGTCAAATCTGGGACGGAAGGATTCGAACCTCCGAGTGACGGGACCAAAACCCGCTGCCTTACCACTTGGCCACGCCCCAAAAATGATTGATATCATGACTATTGCACACTTGGGGTTTCCTGTCAACCGGCTTTTTTAGTTATTTCCTCAGTTATAAAAGAGGAACAACAAAAAGAGATTAAAATTGTTTCAAACTAGAATTAAAAATAAAGATAAGTAAAAAAAAAAAAAGAATACTTTAGTAGAAATTCATTAAGATTTTATTTTAATCCAATAACATTTTGATTTGGTAAATCCTAATTAAATGAAATAATAAACATATAATAACATATATCCGACGGGTCAAGCAATTAAAAGGTGATGTGCAACCATGTCGGGGATAAACTATCTGTTACATCACTGGAGAATGAAGATGACAGTTTTGTATGACATCTATCTAGAAAATTATGTTCAACTGAATGACGCTTCTTTTGCCAAATTGCCCGAAGCTTATGCAATTTTTGATCCAATTGTGGATGTAATGCCGGTAATACCGGTGTTTTTTCTCCTCCTAGCCTTTGTTTGGCAAGCCGCAGTTAGCTTTCGTTAATAACTACTATGAATTGTTCAATTCTACAATGTATTGCTGCTAAAAAGATTGTCCAATAGTTTCAATAAGAAAAAAAATAGAGATAAAAGAATCGCTGCAACTCAAAAAAAAAACGAATTCTGTTGAATAAAAACTTTCTGATTCTAACATCTGTAATTAGAAATATCAGTATCAATGTATTAATCTTAATATAAAAGAATAGAATTGAATTCTCTCAGTTTCCTTAAGATTAATAAAAAGTTGGACTTTTTCCTCACCTATTTTCTTTATAACAGAAAAACACAAAAGATCCTGGCTAGAATACAAAGAATCCGTTGTTTTAACGAATATGTCATAAAAGATTTTTTTCTTCAAAATGGTAAGAGGAATCATATCCATACGTTTAAACAAATATAATAAATATTAATGATAGAAATAAATAAGTATTCGAGACAAAGTTTTTCTGTCTTATTTTATCCCTAGTTTTAAAAAACATGGAGATGTTATCATGCTTACCCTGAAACTATTTGTCTATGCAGTAGTGATCTTTTTCGTTTCTCTTTTTGTTTTTGGATTTTTATCAAATGATCCTGGACGAAACCCCGGACGTAGGGATTAACTAAAAATAACTGCTTTAGTTGTCTTTTTGAGATCAGTCTTTTAAATTATAAAAAAAGGAGAGAGGGGGATTCGAACCCTCGGTACATATGAGTTGTACAACGGATTAGCAATCCGACGCTTTAAACCGCTCGGCCATCTCTCCAATCAATTACGATTGTATCTACGTTTTTTCAATTTTAACATGGAATGGTATTGTAAGTCTATACCTATAATCTATATCTACAGTACAGTTTGTGGAAAGGGTTATCTTGCCCGCATATTACTATTACTTGACAAAGTCAAATTCGGGACTAGTCCCAAATAAAAATCTTATTTTTTGGTTTCTGTCAGTCCCCAATCCTTTTTTTTCTTATAGAATATAAGAATAATTAATTCGTAACTAGAGCTATTGAGTACAAATCAAGAATTTTACCCAAACAAAATGAATTGATCTTTTTTAACCTAGATAAAGAAAGGTTGACGAATTTGCTTCTGCAAACCTAAACCAAAGTAATTGTTAATACGGTGCAATGACGAATCTCGTAACTAAAAAGCTTGCCGTAGAAGCACAAATAATTAGCAAAATAATCTTATTTTAAGAAATTTATCTCATCACTTTTTTAAATATCCCCGCTCTTTTTGGATAAGTAAAAAAAAAAATGAAATAAATAGATCTGTTTAATCTTTTAAGAATAAAATCCCTTTTTATCAAAAAAAATTTATAAAAAATAATAAAAGGAGAGATAATGAATCTAGAACTAATTGCGCAACTTGCTATCTTGGCTTTGGTAGTTGCATCAGGACCTTTAGTAATTGCACTATTGGCAGCTCAAAAGGGTAATCTATGATGTGAGCAGCGCAACAATATATTAAATATCAATTTTGTATATATATATATATATATATACAAAATTGATATACAGAAACAAGGAGTAGGTAAGGAAGGAGACTCCCCCTATAACCAAATGTAAAAATGTTTGGAATACCTTGCCAATGTACAAATAGCTTGTATAATAAATTTGTATTTATTATAGCGGGTATAGTTTAGTGGTAAAAGTGTGACTCGTTCCAAATTGATTTGACTAGTTAAGGGATCTTTCAAACTGAATTGAATCTTAACAAAATCAAAAAGCTTCATTTTTACAGAAGTACATCTATTTTTATTTACTAGTTAATGATATAGAAAAGAAGCACCATCTCTTTTACTCTTGTACTACGAAAGTCGTACCGCTCAGTAACAAAGCAGAATTATTTTGGTATGCAAAAAACTTAGGATGATTCCAAAAAAAAAGGAAAAATTAGGAATCTATGGATAGACCTCTAAAATATTTGCCTCATCGTCACTGAACCTTGGAAAAAAGAAAAGATCCAAGCTACAAAGTTCTAAATAGATTAATCTTGGTTTATCAAGATTATCAAGTCAAGTGCTTTATTGGTTAAGCAATAAAAGTTGCTTCCAACTCGGTGATAAATATTTTCCTAAAGATTTTTGAAAGTAAAAATAAAGAACGAAGTAAATAAAAGGAATAAAAAATAAAATGTTGAAACTATCTCTTTTTTTTTTTACTCCTTTGCAAAGGATCATCTAAGAAGTATATTCACGCTATACGACCAAAACGTAAGCAATACTGACATAGATCTTATGGATGTCATTTACCAAAATTGAGTTGGCTCCTTATTCTTTGAGCAGGAGATAAAAAGAATACGGATATATTACAAAATGTAGTGTAGGAAGAAGACTAGATCCTCATGAAAGTATGAAAGTAATTTGGATGTGTGTTTCTTCCGCTTTAAAAGCGAGGGATACAATCGATTTATTTCATTATTATTCCATTTAACTAAACAAATCTTCTTACAGTTTTGTACCATTTATCCTCCTTTTATTTCCATAAAGGAGCCGAATGGAAGGAAATTTCCATGTTCGGTTCTGAATTAGCGATGTCATAACCATTTGTTGTCGTCGACTATAACCTTTAGCCTTCCAAGCTACTGATGCGGGTTCGATTCCCGCTACCCGCTATTCATATTTTACTAAAAATAACTGATACCTAGTCAGATTAAACCCTTAAACTAGAAATTGGTTCGTGAACAAACAAGAATTTCAGTTTGTTCACGATTTGATAACTAATTAGTCGGTGTATGAATAATAAACATATTCATAATCAATGGGGAGATAAAAAAAGCAAACGCCCATCGTCTAATGGATAGGACAGAGGTCTTCTAAACCTTAAGTATAGGTTCAAATCCTATTGGGCGTAATTCCATTTTTGAGATCATTTCATCAGAGAAGATTCGGATGAAGTTCGGCAGGGCGTTGGTTATTCTATTCCCAGTTAAAATTTGCAACTGTATTACTTACTTCTCTTGCAGTTTAAAAATTTCTGTTGACTCCTTAATTGCTTCTTTCAAAAATATTTCTGCTTGTTCTGTAGATACTTTTGTGGAACGAGTAATTTCACCAAATTGAGGTTTGTTAGTTATTATATACTCGCGTAAGTAAACCAAAAATCGTTTAACTTGTTCAACTTCTGGTACATCTAAATATCCGTTGACTCCAGTATAAGTAGTAGCCACCTGTTCCTCTACCGATAATGGGGCTGATTGAGACTGCTTAAGCAGCTCACGCAATCGCTGTCCCCTAGCTAACTGATTCTGAGTAGTCTTATCAAGATCAGAAGCAAATTGAGCAAAAGCCTCCAATTCTGCAAATTGTGCTAATTCCAATTTCAGTTTCCCAGCCACTTGTTTCATAGCTTTTATTTGGGCTGCAGAACCCACTCTAGAAACAGAAATACCCACATTTATTGCTGGTCGAATCCCAGCGTTAAATAGATCTGCTGATAAAAATATTTATCCATCGGTGATAGAAATGACATTGGTAGGAATGTAAGCTGAAACATCTCCCGCTTGCGTCTCAACAATAGGTAAAGCTGTCATGCTACCTTCTCCTAATTGAAGACTTAATTTAGCTGCTCTCTCTAAAAGACGAGAATGTAAATAGAAAACGTCTCCCGGATAAGCTTCTCGACCAGGTGGTCTTCTTAATAACAAAGACATTTGTCGATAAGCTTGGGCTTGTTTAGATAGATCATCATAAATAATAAGGGTATGCTGTTTGCGATACATGAAATATTCGGCCAAAGCTGCTCCCGTATAAGGAGCAAGATATTGCAGAGTAGCTGGGGAATTCGCGGTTTCCGATACTACGATCGTATATTCCATGGCGCCGCGATCTTGAAAAGTGTCCACTACCTGAGCCACAGAAGAGGCTTTTTGGCCAATGGCTACATAAACACATATAACATTTTGACCTTTCTGATTCAAGATTGTATCTGTAGCTACTGCTGTTTTACCAGTCTGTCTATCACCAATAATCAATTCCCGTTGACCGCGACCTATAGGAATCATGGAGTCAATAGCAATAAGACCTGTTTGTAAAGGTTCGTATACAGAGCGTCTCGAAATAATCCCCGGGGCGGGGGATTCAATCGATCTAAACTCGGAAGCTGGGATTTGACCTCTACCATCAATAGGTTGGGCTAAGGCATTTACAACACGACCCAAAAATGAGTCACTAACCGGTATTTGGGCAATTTTTCCTGTCGCTTTTACAGAACTCCCCTCTTGTATGGTCAAACCATCACCCATCGGTACAGCCCCAACATTATCAGATTCCAGATTCGGAGCAATTCCAGCTGTACCATCCTCAGATTCCACCGATTCACCAGCCATTACTTTGTTGAGTCCATGAATACGAGCGATCCCATCTCCGACTTAAAGTACAGTACCAATGTTAACAACTTTCACTTCTGGGACATACCCTTCAATTTGTTTGCGAATGATGCTGCTAATCTCGTCAGGTCGAATGTTTATTACCATTTTTGCCAAAAAATATTACTGGAAGAAAGAGAATTAAAAATAGAACCTGTTTTATCATGAGATGAAAGCTAGTATAGTAGTGAAATTGGAACTAATTGGATTTGTTGTCCATGGCTCTGAATAAGCCAATATGATAATCAATCATTCGCAGATGAAATTGATAATCCAGGCGATTATTTAAACTCTCTAGAGCCCTTTCGGATGCTAGTCGAGAAACTTGCTGTCGAACCTGCTCAATAGCGCGTTGCTTTTCAAAACGAATTGCAAAATTCTTACTATCTTCCAATCCTTTTAAATCTTCATCAGCTGCATCAACGAGATCCCGTTGTTCCCTGTCCATCTGCATAAGTCCATTAATTCGGATTTCATCCGCTTTAACTTTTGCTTGCTGCAACCGAATACGAGCTTTTTGAAGTTTATTAGAAGCTTCTTTTTGACGCTCTTCTGCATCTCGAATTGTATTCAAAATTGTTCTTTTACGATTTTCTAAAAAATTGATCAATGAAAGTGGATTACAGATCTCCGATTTTCGAAGACTAGTTACCTCTTCCCAAACCGAACATGGATCTTTTGATCCATTCGGCTTTCCTGCCCGCTTTTTCGAAAAATCGATAGTCTTCAACAGACATTGTTTTTGCACGCGGGCTCACCTTCTTTCTTTTTTCTATTGACTAACAAGATTCATCTTGAATATTTTTAGATGAAATATTCAATACTTGAGTAAAAGAAAAAAGAGATTGAGGGCTCTCCCATATAATTATTAATTAATTGAGAGCCGTTTTTTCCGAGTAGTATTCATCTTGTATGGGTTGTCTATTCAGCAAATTGAAAAAGATTGAGCTAAATCAACTCCGATATTTATCTATCTATTTACTTACATAAGTATAGATAGTTATCTATCTCGAAAATTGGTAAAAATCGAAGCATTCCTAATATGGGCGTCATATACCGAATATAGTGAATAATGCATCTCCAATCACGATTTGGCTTATGCGGTAGGGGAAAGAGAACCCCGAAACTACTAAGACTTTAAGCAATTTGGCTTTAACCATATTGACGACAGTCCCGGAAATCAGTTAACAGAAGTGAAAGTTTTATTGATTACACGAAATGCTCTAGTTCTTGCATAATTTTTATTTACAAGGAATTCGTCGGGGTTCTGCACTTTTGGATGCAACTGAATAAAACAGTTTTTCCACTCGGATATACGACTCGCACACACCCCCTTTCCATAATAAAACAATATACCTAATACTAAAATTAAGTTGATTAAATTTATATCCAAAATATTGGTATTTAAACCAATACTTGTGGCAAGAGTCCAATTATTTGAGGGAGCAACGATCTCACTTACACTTCTCATAATCCTTTCCCTCCTGGAAGGTTTTGCAAGAGTTAAACAATATCTGGTCCGGCCCGGGAGGAAGTGATAGAATTCAAATTCCGAAAAATTAAAAGAAAACTTCGATGAAGACAATATCTTTCTTTTTTTATTAATTTTAGCAACTTCTAGTAGTTTACTCTATTTTAGTAGTTTACTCTATTTGTCAAAACTTTTTAGTTGATAGAGAAGGAAAGAGTTACAGATAAATAGAGTGGGGACTCGATTGGTTAAAAGGAGCTGTGACTTCCCATTGCCCCCTCCCCAATTAATTATTTATCATTGATTTGAAAATAGTTTTAGTAAGGGAGGGGTAGAGGTGCAATAAACTACTTCTTATTTTAAACAAGTTAAACAAATGGATTTGCAAATAACAGAGCTAGGGCTACAACCAATCCATAAATTGTTAAAGCTTCCATAAAAGCCAAACTCAATAATAAAGTACCCCGTATCTTGCCTTCGGCTTCTGGCTGTCTCGCAATACCCTCGACTGCCTGACCTGCAGCAGTTCCCTGGCCGACACCAGGGCCGATTGAGGCAAGGCCTACAGCTAATCCAGCAGCAATAACAGAAGCAGCAGAAATCAATGGGTTCGTATTAGTCTCCTCCTAATTTATTTACGTTAATCAATAATGTTTCATTGGGTGTTACTAGAATTGTTACAATGAAGAGTTTCTAGTAAACGTTAATCAATAAATCAATTTTACATGAATCTGATCAAAACTATTAATTTAATGTAAGATGCCGTATATTTAACTTTTGAATTCGGACCAGTAATGGAGTAAGAAAGAGACATCTTACGTCGATGAGTATGATTTCTTGTCTAACTTAATACAATAAAACGGAAAAAGTTTGAGTATTTGGTAATACTAATTATTATCTATTGAAATTGAAACGCGTTCATCTAGTCAATTTATTTGATATATTGTGACATAAGTCCAAGATCTAAACCGGTTCAAACAAAAAAAAACAACAGAACTTATTTATCCAAGATTTTGTATATAATTTGTTAGATATTTTAGCTTGGCAATTGGAATCATTACTTCTTTTTCTACTCAAAGTATTCAATAACTTAAATGAAATTTGAAGGGCCATGCAATAATAGCTGAGTCCCCCCCCCCACCTACCCATACCTATTTATTATTGTTATTCGGAGTGGAGGGGACGACAACGCGGGTCTTGTACTGTTATAGCATGATACCACAGAAACTGTTTTTTCTACTATGACAATCCGATAAATGGTTTTCAAAGAGATTATTTCATAGTTACCATAATGTTTTGAAATGAATCATTGCAACTAAATTAATGATGGCCTTCCGTGGATTCCCCAATATAAGCTGCAGCTAAAGTGGCGAAAATCAAAGCCTGTATGGCACTTGTAAATAACCCTAAAGGCATCATGGGTACAGGAACAATTGAAGGTACTAGGGAGACGGGAACAGCTACTACCAACTCGTCAGCTAAAATATTTCCAAACAGTCGAAAACTGAGTGATAGGGGTTTGGTAAAATCTTCCAAAATGTTAATAGGTAATAGTACCGGAGTTGGCTGGATATACTTACCAAAATAACTAAAACCTTTTTTATGTAAACCCGCATAAGAATATGCTACTGATGTAAGCAAGGCTAATGCAACAGTAGTGTTGATATCGTTAGTAGGTGCAGCCAACTCTCCATGGGGCAACTGAACGATTCGCCAAGGAAACAAAGCACCAGACCAGTTGGAAACAAAAATGAACGAGAACATTGTTCCAATAAATGGAACCCAGGGACGGTATTCCTCTTCCCCCATTTGAGTCCTAGTTAAATCTCTAATAAATTCAAGAACATACTCGATAAAATTCTGACTGCCAGTCGGTATGGTTTGCACATTCCTAGTACCTGCAATAGGTAAAGCCAATAACAAGGCGATGACGATCCAAGACGTTACAAGAACCTGCGCGTGAACCTGGAAGTCTCCTATTTGCCAATAAGAGTGTTAGCCTACTTCTACACTCGATACTTGATACAAATTGTTTATATCATAAATTCGCAGTTGCTCGATGTGCATAATATCCCCCTCTCAAATGATAAATTTATCTAAAATATTTAAGGTAATCGCTACAATTCTTTTCTTTTTTCTAAAATAATAAATCTTTTTTTATGATGAATTTGTAGATATCCCCAACTATAATGTAAATCTCTGTTTTTTTTATCTCATTGCAAGTTGTTGAGGTAGTTCTAAACCCCGGCTTTGCCGTTTGTCAATTTACCTCAAAAAGCTTTGAGTTTGAACGACCTTCACAAATAGCTAATGTTAATTTGTCCAATATCCATCGGATTGAAGGCCGCGCGTCGTCATTACCGGGAATTGGGATATCTACAAGATCGGGATCACAATCTGTATCAACAACACAAATTGTGGGAATACCTAAAATAATACATTCTTTAAGGGCGATAGATTATTCGTGTTGATCAGTAATTGTCACAATATCGGGTAAATCTGACATATATTGAATTCCGCCTAGACACTTTTTTAATTTAAATAGTTATCCTCTCAAAATCGCTGCCTCTTGCTTTGGAAGTCAGTCGAACCCCCCCATATCTTCTCCATTTTGTAAATATTGAAATCTACGAAGACGCATTTCTGTGGTAAACCAGTTTGTCAACGTACCGCCTAACCATTTTTCATTCACATAGTGACATTGAGATCTTGTTGCGGCTGATGCTATTAAATCAGCTACCTGATGTTTTGTACCAACCATTGAAAATTCTTTTCCCTCCGCTGCTGCATCAAATACTAGATCACAAGCTTCAGATAAAAGACGAGCAGTCTGAGTTAGATCGAGAATGTGAACACCCTTTCGTTCGGTAAATATATAAGGTGACATTCTGGGATTCCATTTTTGAGTTTGGTGACCGAAATGAATCCCAGCTGCCATCATTCCTTCCAAATCGATATTCCGATTTTTCTGTTGCATTTTCCTCTCAGATATATCAGGTATAAAAAGCTACAAATTCGTTTCATTTTAACTAAATTTGATAAATTATTACAACCTGATGATCAATTTTGCGCGTTTCAACTCGCAAAAACATAATTTGGTATCAGAGACCCCTTAACTAATTTCAAAATTAATATTAATATAAGGAAGGGATCGGCTTAATGCCGTATTAATAAATAGATTGGGATCGACATTTTGCTTCTCATGGTAACCAGATATATTATGTTTTGCTCCCCAAGTCGGGTTCTTGCTATTTCTATTTACTGCAAAATGAAAACCTTTTTGTTTATTCACTTCTAGTTGGCAAACGATTTCCGGACTACCTGTTCCAACGGGGACAACACCGCCAAGAATAACGTTTTCCTTCAATCCTTTTAGCCAATCAATTCGACCACGGAGAGCAGCTTTAGCCAATACTCGCGTAGTTTCTTGAAGACTCGCCTCTGATAAAAAACTAGTAGTATTAAGGGATGCCTTTGTCATTCCCAGTATGATGGGTTCATAGAAAATTGTTCTTCTTAATACACGATTCATCCGTTCCGCCTGTGATAACTGAACAAGTTCACCGGGGAAAAATACATTGGTTATCCCATCTTCCGATGCTACGACCCTTGATGTTAGTTGCCGAATAATAATTTCTAGATGTTTATCAGATATTTGTACTCCTTGAGATTCATAAACTTCTCGAATTTCATTAATTAGAATCAGTTGGCATTGTTCCATACTTATTCCGGCGCTTAGAAAATGGCTCCAGAGATTTCCAATTAATCTTGTAATACTCTGATTCCATCTTGTAAAAAGATCTTCGATTCTTGCTGGAATAGAAGCAATGGAGCGAGATTCTAGCAGCTGCTCGACCTTCGGAAGACCCTGAGTGATGTCTCCAGATTTCAATCTATCATATGGTAATGTTATTAATGTATCTCCCTCCCCAATAATATCTCCAGATATCTTATGAGGAGCTGCTCCCCGGTTCGCCAGAATAGTCTTACCTGTTCTGATTAATAAGTAATTTGGGTGAATGGCTAGGACATGACCGGACTGAAAAAATACATTATCTCTATGTAAAAACCGATTTCCACTGATTAGTAGTCCTAGATTAATTGACAGGATTCCGCGAATAAAAGATTTAGGTGGTGAATGAATGAATTTTTCCAAGAAAAATCTATTTAAAAAAGTATTTGTAGGATATTCTAATATTAATTGATTTTCATCAATTAAAGACCAATGTCGATGTTCTGACATATCTGTCACATATGTATTTGTCAAATAATCGATAAAATAAGTTCTGAATTGAGAAGCTTCTCTACTCACCGTTAAATGAGGGGGAATCGATAAGTAGAAAATAGCATATGAGGTCCCCAAAAGGCCTACCCCTTCAACTTTTAATTGACAACGAGTAAAGCTCGATCTCTCGAGTTTAACCGGTCTATCTTTAATATTTAAATTTGGATATTTTTCTAAAAAAGATTCACATTTCAAATTGGATGAAACAAATTTTGAATTCCTAGCTGAGACGCCTACACCTGATTCTGAGCGAGGAAAATATCCTCCAATTCTTTTATCAAAGTTTTTATTGTTTGAATTAGCAAAAGAATCATTACGATAAAAGTCAAACGGCGACAAAGTTAAGAAAGATGCATCACGCCCTGGCACTAAATAAATAGTAATGCTCTGATATTCGCGAACTAAATCATTGCCGTCGTAGGATTGATTCATTTGAGCGAGAAAGGGCTTGTTGACAGACACCAATCTGTTGGAAACCTGATTGACTTGGAGCCTTCGGACAGGGGGAAATGCCAACAGATTAACTTGAATAAAAGTACTGAAGAGATTATTGATTCTAACACTGGTAAGAGATATGTAGTTATTTTTTGCAGAAAGGGTCTCGTGAAGGTGTCTTCGCCACTCAGTCATTAAAAAAGTTCGAATTAATTGAGTAGTCGTTTTATTAATCATTTTTATTCTCTCACCATTTCTATGGGAGATACATAAAAGGGTTTGAGCTCTCGCGCGTTTCTGCGTTTTCGGGTTATTGGCATGGAAGATTCCTTGCGTCAAAAAATCGCTAGATACGTCATATTTCACGACAGGTCTTACCGGGACAGAAGTCTTTCTTTTCCTGTAAAGTGTAACTGACTGTAAGTAAACCCAATCTCCGGCTTCAATTCCATCGGGGATCATATTAGCTGGCTTTATTAGATTAATATTTTGTCTGAGTATATTAGTTTCTCTTTCTGGATTATAGATATATCCGGGTAATACCCTCACTGTAATACTATTTTTTAATGTCTTTTGAATTTGGATTAATCCACCTACTTTACTACTAAGATTATCAGTTATTCGTGCGCCTTTTTCTATAATAGTATTGTTTGTTATCAAAATAGATGATGAGGGTTCATATAGAGTATAAGTCTCCTCGGGAATTAGGAAGAAATTGCCTCCTCTGATTACTCTATACCATGATCCGGAAATCGTTTCCGTCTTACCGTCAAAAACAAATAGATTTTTATCAATGGATTCAACTTCTATGGTGCCATATCTTAGAATCCCCAAAATATCAGTTTGATATTCAAAATCTTCACAGAAGCCAAATAGATCATTTTCATCCAAAATGCTACTTAATTGAACATCAATATTTATAAAGCGTGATTCGTTGAGATTTGCTTGTTGTCTTTCGAACAAAAGAGAGACATATTCAGTTTTTTCAGACCGCTCCACTTTGATATTAGATAAAATATAGTTAAATATTGGAAATGTTGACCAACTTAAGAAATAGTTTGGATTGATTCCAAATTCTCGGATATTTTTTTGCAAACCTTTGCTGTTGGCAACATGAATCTTCTTTTTGCCAATTCCCTTAAAATTAAGGTACCTCCTTTTGATTTCAATAGAATCTTTTTTTATATCTACTCTATCCTGATCTTTATAAAATAAATAGCTTTCGTCGGATTGGCTATAAGTTCCTGAGAGAATCCATATATGGCCCGCCTCGCGTACGACACGAATGGGATTGCCTATGCGATCGCGCATATGCCACACAAATTTACTCCAGTGAATCTCTCCCTTTATATTTGGATAAATAGCTTTTTGGATGCGTTCTTTAAGGGGAAATTCTTTGGCTCGTACTTCTGCGATGATTTGTTGCGCTTCAACATACTGGCCGGTTCGAATCATAAGTAGACTTCGAGCTGGAATAACAAAATTGTGTATATCACCACACCTTGTAATAACAACAGGTAGATCATTTCGACACATCCAAGCAGGATACCCAAGTCGTGTACGTGTAGGATAAACCAGACTCCCATCAGAATTAATAAGTCCATTAAACGGAATTCGTACATATTCTGCGATATCGCCCGTAAATACTCCACCTGTATGAAAAGTTCTTGATGTTAATTGAGTTCCCGGTTCTCCAATGGATTGACCCGCGATTATACCAACGGCTTCTCCCAATTCTACTAAATCGTAATGAGCAAGACTCCAACCGTAGCGCAACTGACAAATCCAGAAAATACTCTTACGCGTCAAAGGAGATCTCACATATATTGTTTGTGCCGATACTACTGAGTTACTAGCCAGTCCATCACTGATATCTTGATTACGGATGGCAATACACCTGACATCTCGGTAGACATTATCTGCTAACACACGTCCAACCAATTTTTGATAGGATAGTGTTCTGATAGAGTCTCGTTTCTCTTCGATGATATTAAGCAAAGCAATGCTTTTGGTAGTTTCACAATCCTTTTTACGTACCGCAATGTGTTGAACTACTTCAACAAGTCTGCGTGTTAAATATCCAGCATCAGAGGTTCGAACGGCAGTATCCACAACTCCTTTGCGGGCACCATAACAAGAAATGATATATTCCGTCAAGGATAGACCTTCGCGGAGGTTTCTGCGGATGGGTAAATCAATTACTTGTCCCCGGGGATCTGACATCAATCCTCTCATCCCAAGCAACTGATGTACTTGGGATATACTTCCTCGGGCCCCCGAAAAAGACATCATGTGTACCGGATTTAAAGGATCAATCATTTTGAAACTTGGATTCATTTCCCGCTTTGAACATTCACTTGTAGCGTACCAGGCTTCAATCGATTGACGTAACTTTTCTACGGCATGCAAACTTCCATAACGATAATGCTGCTCTGACACGTACCCTTATTTCTCAGCGTCTTGTACAAGCCATCCTCTGGATGGTACTGCTAGAAGATCGTCGATGCCCAATGAGACAGATGCTTTTGTAGCTTGCTGAAAACCCAAAATCTTAACTTGATCCGAAATATTTGTTGTAGATGCAATTCCAAAACAAACCACTAATTTACTGATGAGTCGCCTCATCGCAACTCTATCCATTGTTTTATTGTAAAACGGTAATTGAGTTTGATTCGTCATTATAAAAACCTCAACTTATATATCTTTTTATCTTGTGGTATCTATTAATTCATAATTTGAATTTAAGTAATTTATTAATTCTTTATTAAATAAAGATAAAAAAATATCTATATATATAGATATATCTATATATAGATATTTTTTTATCTTTAAAAGATTTTTCATTCTTCATTAGTGCAGTTAAATATAGTCGTTTCTATTGTGTTATCGTATCGAATACAAAAGAAGTAGCAAATTAAGAAGCCTTCGATACACCCTGTATCGCTTCCTTTAATTGTTGATTAAACAAGACGCGACCAGCCGTAGTAAGTACATGTATACTTGAAATATGACCATTCCTACACTTTCTAATCTGGTAGTTATCATAGAAATGAATAGAGGTTCCCAAAGATTCATATTGAGATTCAATTGGTAATTCACGAGTTTTCGAACTAACCATTTCCAAACTAATTTTCCATCGAAGCCACAAAAAACTACAGAAATCAATTTGATTTGATTCTTTGGCCCTGAGTATATCGTAATAACTACCGAAACTGGGTATCTTGAAAAGATAAACGTTATTCCCTCTCACGAGAACGGAATGTCTGTTTCCATAAACTCCTTGCTTATTTTCAATTGTTAATACATAAAGACCGAGAAGCATGTCTTGACTCGGGACAGATACAGAATCGCCTGTAGCTGGGGATAACAAATTTATATGTGAGAACATCGAAAGACGAGCTTCAATCTGAGCTTCAAGAGATAAGGGCACATGAACGGCCATCTGATCTCCGTCGAGATCTGCATTAAACCCCCCACAAACCAATGGATGCAAACGAATGGCACGTCCATCTATTAAGATGGGCTGAAATGCCTGTATACCCAACCTATGCAAAGTAGGCGCCCGATTAAGTAATATGGGGTGACCCTGCATAACTTCTCGAAGAACTTGCCATATAACGGGATCTCCTTTTCGTATCATACTTTTAGCCGATCGCAGATTACAAGCAAGATGTCATCCAATCAAATTACGAATTACAAAGACTTGAAAAAGTTCGATTGACATTTCTCGAGGTAATCCACATTGATGTAATGAAAGAGATGGACCTACGACAATAACAGAACGACCTGAGTAGTCGACCCGTTTTCCAAGCAAATTCTCACGAAATCGTCCCTCTTTCCCTTCAATAACCTCTGAAAATGACTTGTAGGGTCTGTTATTTATATCCCTCATGGGTTGCCCACGTATACCATTATCAATAAGAGCATCTACAGCTTCTTGAATAAGTCTTTTCTGACAAACAATTAATCCCTCTGGTGTGAATTCACTGCCCGATAAGAATTCAACAAGAGTATTATTTCGATGAATTACCTTTCTGTAAAGCTCGTTGAGGTCAGAAGTCACTAATTCACCTTCATATGATTCAACTATTGGTCTCAATTCAGGTGGAAGAACCGGCAAGAGATTTAAAACCATCCATTCTGGTTTTAGATTTGTTCGTAAAAAATCCTTGGCTAATTTCATCCGTCTGACCAAAAGATCTTTCCTCCTTTGAATTGTTCGATCTTCCCATTCATTCCCAACAGGCTTTTGCTTTGCCGGCACCTGCCACTCCAAATATGCACGATCAATAACACTTTGCAGGTCCAAACTAGTTAATCCTTTTTTGACGGCATCCCCTCCGGTGGCAATTTCGTTCCCTTGAAGCGTCTCATAGTTTCGAGTGGAAAAGAAAGCAGGAAGCATGTTTCTCCAAGATCGGTCTTCGTAATTGAACAAACCTCGCAATCTTAATAGGTTGGGCCTCTTAGCCACGGGCCTAGCAAGAAAAAGATTGGGATAGGTTGGGCGATGCCCCCCCCCCTTAGAATCGGACATGATTGTTTCCTCTCATCCGGCTCAAATAACTAAGAGTAAAATTGAAACAATTTAAGGTTTTTGAGACATGGTAACATCATCTCGTTTAATATGAAATAGTTGCTCATTACTCGAGTTTCAACTTGTTTTTTTCGAGTAGTCTTAGATCTTTCGTATAGAGCGATATACCAAAAAAGAATTAATTTTTCCTTCCATAAGTCTTTTTTAGTTTAATCGTAAGCCGAAACTATTTTTCTTGTTCCCAATGCGATCACTTCCCTCTTTGGGTTTCCACTCCACTTCGATGGCTACTAAATTGAATTAAACAGAAAAATCGATGCGATATTTAGATTCTCATAACCATATATAATATTATTTAGAAAACTTTTTCTAAAAATAAAAAAGAAAGATGTTTTAAAAAGTACTTGAATTTTAATCTATCAACTAAAATAGAAGTAGTTATTACAAAGCCTAATCACTGGATTTTTTAATAAAAACTAACCATGGAGGGATTCCCCATTATGTACGCAGTACTTTTTATCCCGAGTTAGACAATAATTCTCGATCAACGCGAGGAATATGTCGGTTAGAGGCTTTCCTTTTTTGCATGGGATGACAGCTTACAGCCAATATGTAATGATCGACATATACAATCAAGTCACACATCGCAATATACTGGGCTTTCTGATTCTTTAAGGGGTTTGGCTAGTAGATTTGCAATATAACTAGGAATTCGTTTTAAAAACCACACATGAGTTACTGGACACGCAAGTTTAATGTATCCCATTCGATATCTTCGAACCCGAGAGTCAATAAACTCAACTCCACAATGTTTGCAGAAATTAGAATCCTCTTCTTCGTTATCAACAGATCGATAGTTTCCACACGCACAAACGCCGCTTTTTACGGGTCCAAATATTCTTTCACAAAATGAGCCATCTCTCTCTGGTTTATGAGTCTTGTAATGCAACGTGTAAGGTTAATCAACTTGCCCAACAACGTCTCCATTGGGTAATCTTCTCTCAGCCCAACCCCGAATTTGTTCGGGGGAAGCCAGTCCAATCCGAAGTTGTTGATAATTAACTCGATGAATCATAATAGAAAAAGTTTTGATTAATTGTTTAATGAAAGAAGTTTCAATTAGATATCAAATGTTTTTGCTCTGCCTCTCCAAATCTTCTTCAATTATGAAATTGTGCTCCAGGTTTAAACCCATGCAACGTAACTCTCTAACTAGCAATCGGAAAGACTCCGGAACGGTATTGGGTTTATAAACAGGTTTTCCCGTCATAATTGCACTAAGTACCTTGTAACGAGCCTGAATATGATCTGATTTGATTGTAAGCATTTCTTGCAATGTATAGGACACGCCGAAACCCTCTGAAGCCCAGACTTCCATTTCTCCAACCCGCTGCCCACCTCGTCTGGATCTACCCTTGAGAGGTTGTTGCGTAACAAGTGCATAAGGTCCGCTGGATCGCGCATGAATCTTATCATCAACCTGATGAATCAATTTCATCATATAAGCGTTTCCAGTTGTAATAGCTTGGACAAAGGGATCACCGGTTCGTCCATCAATCAATCGACTCTTTCCGGGGTGATCGGGTTCAAATAACCACGGATTCTGAGTAGTCGCACTTGCTCTACAAGGTTCTGAAAATACTAATTTTCTGGAAGCTTCCCGCTCGTATCGTTCATCAAAAGGGATTATACGATAATGGGTTTCTGGAAACCCCCCGGCTAACCCAAGTATGCATTCAAAAATTTGTCCCACATTCATTCGTGAAGGTACCCCTAAAGGACTTAATATCATGTCGACTGATGTTCCATTTTGCAAATAAGGCATATCTTGTCTAGGTAATATTTTTGAAACAATACCTTTATTTCCATGTCTGCCAGCTATCTTATCACCTACTTGTATCTTACGCTTTTACAATATGTAAATATGAATGACTTCTGAATCATTCGAAGTATCGTCTTCGGGGTAGACCCACCTGACATCAATGACTCGACCTCTTCCACCAATCGGAACTTTCAGACAGCTTTCTCTTGCATTAACGAGTTGTAAACCAGAAATGGCTTGTAATAATCTCCCTTCTGGAGCACGTGATGAATCTGTTCCCTCTTGGGGCGTCAGTTTCCCGACCAAGGCATCTCCCGGTTCTACCCAAGATCCCGACTCTACGAGCCCATTATCGTCTAAGTGTCGAAGTGTATGATTATCCAATTGAGGTATTTGCTTGGTAACCCTTTCAGGACCCTGATTTGTTACGCGGACTTCAACTTCGTGTCTTTCAATGTAAAAAGATGTGGAGATATCTTCGTATATTAGGCGTTCGTTAATCAATACCGCATCTTCAAAATTGTATCCCTCCCATGGCATGTAGGCTACTAGGATATTTCTACCTGGAGCTGATTCCCCCCTGGCGGTTGCTGCCCCATCCGCGATAATTTCCCCGCGTTTCAGCAATTCTCCTGCTAAAACCGTAGACTTCTGGTGTATACAGGTATTGCTGTTGGAACGCTCATATAGCTTTAATTTCTTATTTGTAATACGTACAATAACATCATTGCTTGGAGCTTTGTCAATTGATAATAGTTCAACTATATTACCATCAATATATTGGATTTATCCTTCTTGTTCAGATACAACTACACTTCCTGAATCTGAAGCTACTTAACTCTCTAACCCAGTTCCTACAAAGCATCTTTCAGGATTAACCAGTGGAACCGCCTGGCGTTGCATGGTAGAACCCGTTAAGGCACGATTCGCGTCATTATGCTCAATAAATGGAATAAGGGAAGCTCCGACAGAAAAATAATGTAATGGATGAATGCTTCGAAAATCAACTTGTTCCCAAAGGACGCTGAGAAATTCTTGTTGATATCGAACCGATATGAGCTCTTTATGTCTAGTTCGCCATTGGGATATTAATGAATTTTCAGTTGCTATTCGGTAGTAATCATCTTCAGTGGGAGATAAGTCAATTAATTGCTCTTTTTCGGATGATTCCGAAATTTTGAGGTACGGGCTTTGCAAAGATCCAGAATTGCTAACTTCTGCCTGAATAGCTAGTGACGAAATGAGGCCAGCATTCATACCTTCTGATGTTTCGATCGGGCAGATACGGCCATAATGACTAAAATGAATATCTCTAGCTTGAAAACTGGCAGTTCGCCTTGTCAACCCGCCAGGACCTACAGAGCTTAATCTTCGTTTGTGAACCATTTCTGATAATGGGTTGATTTGGTCTAAAAATTGTGATAGGGGATGTGATCCGAAAAACTCCTTGAAAGTTGCTATCACTGGTGCAGACGTCACTAATCCTTGAGGCGTTATCAGACGTTTGCGCCTGATAGACCTAGATAGATTTTGCCGAACTGAATTCTCCAAACGGTTTAGGGCTAATTTCAATTGTTCTTGAAGTAAATCCGCTACAGATCGAACACGTCGATTTTTCAGGTGATCTATGTCATCGAGGTTGCCCATTCCATAACTTATTTCTATCGAGTGATCTGCAGCTGCTAATACGTCTTGGGGCAGCAAGAAATGCTCTTTTTCGGGTACATCGAGGATTAGTTTAATGTTTAAGTTTCGTCGTCCAATCTGCCCCAACTCACATCTATGCTGGGAGAACCTCTTCTATAATTCCTTGAATATAGATTCTGAAAATGAGATATCCGCATCTGTAGCAGAGTATAAGTGTTTGTAAAGTTCTACTGTAGCATCCTCCGACGATTTAACGGCACCCTCTTGTTTTTTTAACATATTTGAAAAGATCTTGGGATAACGAACGTTTTGCAATATATCTCTTTTGCTTAACCCCATAGCTATCAATAATATTAAAAGGGATATCTTTTTCTTTTTGCTGATACGAACCCAAATTTTTTCTTTCCTATCTATTTCTAGTTTAAATCTCCCTCCCCGATCCGATATTACAGTGCTAGTATATGTAGAAATTCCTTTTTGATCCGATTCCCGGTTATAGTAAATACCGGGACTTCTCAAGATTTGATTGACTAAAACTCTGGCAACTCCATTGATGATAAACGTTCCCTTAGAAGTCATCCAAGGAATAGATCCGGGCCGCACGTCTTCTTCTTGTACTACTCTATCTGCTCTGCGAGTCAATTAAACTGGTACATATGGATCGGATGAGTATGTGACACATTGATACGCGGCATCTCTCCCTTCGACTGAAGGTTGCGTCAATTGATACTGCCCACTAATAACTCAGAATTCCACTTCCTTATCTGTGTCTTCAATTTTTGGAAAATTATCAAGTTCTTCAAGCAATCTTTCATGAACAAATCGATTAAACCCTTCAAATTGAATTTGTGCAAGTTCTGGCACTACGGGCATATTTGTACTTCCTCCTAATAAAATGATCAATCGAGATTCATCCTCAACTAAAAGTATATCGATTAGGTATCTGTATTTCTATTTTTCTATGTATAAGACATTGTATTATCCCTAGTCTCAAAACATTTGAATCAATTTATTAGCTGTTTTCACAACCGTTTGAAGATAAAGATTCATATGACAATAAATAGCCAAAAAAAGACCTTATAACTTCTTTTGTACCAGAAGGTAAATCATTTTCATGAGCTGTAAACGAAAAACATCTGTGTGATTCAGGGTTGATAAACCTACTTAAGCTAATTCTTTCTTTATCAAAAGAATATTTACGTAGTTAAAAATATGAAACAGTTTATAAAAGAAGAACCAACAGATACGTAGCAGTAAAACAAAAAGGTTTGGTAATTATATCACATTAGGGATTTCAATTACCAGAGAAAGCTTAAAAGGCTAGACGGATACTATCTTTTCTGTCGATATTAATTTTGTCATTATCAACATTTAGAGCTTGGTTGAAATTTAGGAAAAGAAACTACTTACTAAAACGAAAAAAAGAATAAGATGAGATTGCTAATTCATTGTTGTTGACTACGAGACAATTGCTACATAGACTCCAATCAAATTCATTATTGGGATTGTAGTTCAATTGGTTAGAGCACCGCCCTGTCAAGGCGGAAGTTGCGGGTTCGAGACCCGTCAATCCCGATGAACTCCAACCAAAAGGGCTAGTTCAAAATTTACTTGAAATCCTCGGATTGGGTCGAGCTGGATTCGAACCAGCGTAGGCGTCGCCAGCGGATTTACAGTCCGTCCCCATTAACCACTCGAGCATCGACCCAGAAGTGAAATATGAATACCCCCAGGGGAATTCGAATCCCCGTCGCCTCCGTGAAAGGGAGGTGTCCTAGGCCTCTAGACGATGGGGGCCCAATTACCTTCTATAGGGTAGATATATATCTTATCAATTGTCAATCTAGAAAGGTAACAAGCAAATAATGAGATAATCAATTTCTTTTCTAATCTAAATTGGAATTAGACTAATCATTCAAGTAAGCTTTTTAGATTATCTCTAATTTAGAAATTAATTATAGCAGTTCAATTAGTCTAAAGCAGTAGAGGCGTCAAGAATAGGCTCATACTTTGCAAAAACAAAGAATAGGTATTCTCGATATTTCATTTCATGATATACTATGTAATCAATATCGGAGATTCAAATTCGATATTATTTTCTAGTTGATTAATCAAGAATTCGGTCGACCCGACTAATTATAAATAGATGGTTCATAATAGAGTCCGAGAGTTTTTTCAGTGAGACTGCTCGAGCTATTTTCCAATTGATGATTTGAACTACCAATACGGAAGTAAATATTCTTGCGTTTCTAGCCACGGCACTTTTTATTCTGATCCCGACAGCTTTTCTACTTATTCTTTACATTCAAACGGCCGCGCAGAATAACTAGTAATTGATAACTAGTTTAATTAAAGATTTGTTATGAGATTTTCCTATGCAAGAGCAAATAAGAGAGAGAAAAGAAAGGGATACCGTTTGTTCCTTATTTGTAAAATGGAATAATATGCAAATTGTTACCTCTGTTCTATATGAAACTTTCATGCTACCCAGTTGTTGGTAGCAGCTTACTTTCAACTTAGCGCTTTTTCTTGATTAGCTCTTTCTGTCAATCCGAATCTATACACTTTTATATTGTTTCTATATTTTTGGATACCATGTATTACTTTTTATTGTTGAATGGAATTCCCCAAAATTGATAGATCAAAAAAAAACGATCTATCAATTTTTACTTCTTAGTAAATTACTTTTGTTTCTTATAAAGATGGAATCTATAATTATTATTATTCTATTTTTGTATATAGCATTCAGATATACCTTTTTTTTTCTATACGTATTGAAAAGAGATAAATTAATCTAACAAAAAAAAGATAAGGTATCCGAACCGGAGATATAATATCAAGTATATATCAAGTTTATATTGATTCTCCGTTTTTGGTTCTGGGTACAGTCATACCATAAAACAAAAAAGATTAAAGTTTGAGTTACGAAAAGAATAAACTAATATTAATCAGGATAGGTTCTTCATGATAGTAGGAAAAAAAGAGCCATTCTATCAGATTACTAAAATCATTCACTTTGTTATTTCAAATTTTTTTGAAACGACAATAAAGAATGAATTCGAGTTAATTAGAATTTTCTTAGATATTTCTTTCTTTTTCCAGAAGAAAGTTCTTTGGGCATATTCGTGTGTGTAATTTCTACTCAAAAATACTAATTGAAACACAGTTGTATATTTCTGACCACGGTGTATTTATCAAACTGCAGTATATCAAATGAAAAAAGAAGGTAATATTGATTTCTTCAACATATTTTAGTAATATTGTCCCCGACTTAATATCAAACAATTATTAATATCAACGGGTAATAATGATTAAACCATGGACGATGGCAAAATAGAGAAATCCAATAAAAAACGGTTCCAACGCGCCTCTTTTACTCAAAAACAAGCATTAAAATGGGGGAAGCACAAATCGTTGGCCTCGCCACGACTACATGTATCCCCCGAATCAGACGAATAAAGGACCGGTTAACCATTTGTTACAAACCGCTTCGTCCCCAAACTACAAGTGAGAGGGAAAATGTAGAAATGACCGTCAGGGCAGCCCAAGCTATAGTAACTAAGTCCGTAGTTGTAATTCCTATCTAATAATTCTATCGATTTTTAATAATTACTAATTATTTATAAGTTTAAATACAATACAAAGCTTGAAACATGTTGCTGACGAAGAGCAGACACTTGCTCAATAGGATACTTCAATAACAAAAAATACTGCGTATGCAAATCTTTTTTTTTTTTAATGGTACCGTTTGATGTTTTTCTCTTCAAAGGTTTTGAACATTTGAAAGTTATGATTACCAATTAATGATATACTTAGTTAGGATTGTTTATGCGTAATGTATCGAGACACATGAAATGTGATAGGCTATATTAAGCTATAGAGCACCTCAACCTGTATCTGATTTCGGCGCAACAAACAATCCTCGGTAAAACTACTTAAATTAATAAATCCAAGTAAACTAAATAGGTCTAGTCCTTTATCGTTTCTTTTCTATACATAAAGATTACCTTGTTAGGCGACACCCAGATTCGAACTGGGGAATTAAGGATTTGCAGTCCTCCGTCTTACCGCTTGACTATATCGCCCTTTGCTGACTATCGACAAACAAGGCTGATCCAGCAGGGAAGGACAAATGAAAGCAACAATAGAAATTGAATGTTTTGGTAGCAAACAACTTATAACATGAGTATGTTATCCACTACTAGCACTTATAATAGTAATTAAGTATACTATCCACCGGAAAAATTAGCAAGTAGCTGACTGACCCCCCCCATGCAATTCAACTAAGCTATACATTTAATAACAAAATGGCTATCGCAACAAAGTATCTTTATCTTAAGATTCTACTCTATAAAAAAAAGAAATCGATCTTTCAAAGGAAAAGAAAAGGGGATTAGTTTCTGTTTCCAATCGAGTTTTAATCTTTTATTAAGTACTAAATTCTAAAAATTATTATACAAATATCTCTATATATAGAGATATAATATATAGAGATATATTATATCTCCGTTGTTTTATATAGGATGGGCGGATAGCGGGAATCGAACCCGCGTCATCTCCTTGGCAAGGAGATATTTTACCATTCAACTATATCCGCATAATCTGTTAATTCATTTTAACTCTGTAATGAGTTCTTATTAGTGAAAAACCTCGCATACGTATCGATTATACATGAATAAGGGGGTTTTATATCTCTCCATAAATTGAAATTGATTAAACTACGTGTAGATATTTTCTAGGAATTTTTTTCTACAGGTAAGATTGTTTTTCATTTGGCATCTCCACCCGTAACGGCAAATTACGAGAGGAGGAACCAAAGCAACAGAATTCTAAGAGATAAACGAATTGGGGATACCTACCGAAGAAACTGATCCAATCCATAATGAAGCCCCTGAAAAAACAATACTTTTGTTGTTGGACCAGCCATCGGGAGATGCAAATGCAATGGGCACCCCCACAACTAGTAAAAATGAGATGGCAATTAATCCAAATAAAGCAAATTGAAACGCGATAGTCATAATTATAATTGTTTCATCTAAAAAATAGGTTTTTCAGACCATCTAATCCTCATCCGACGGAAATCTCGATTCGAGATAACTTAGTTTGTTAACGGGGTGCAAAGACCTCTTTTTACTATTTTTGCCACTAACTTCCTCAAATCCTATAAGGTTTTTGTTAAGTAATAATTCGTTTGGATTCCGGCATTCGGGATGATTATCTGTAACAACTCCGCGATCAGAATTGTTTTCACTCTGCATCTTTCACGGTATAGAAAAATTTCGGTAATAAAAAAAAAGGATACCAATCAATCAATCATTGATAGATAGATGTTGAACACCTCCTGATCTGTTATCTATCATAAATTTCTAAAAAACGTGATTGATACTTTCGAATATTGGGTGAAAATTATGCCTAACCTGGAGAGATGGTCGAGCGGTTTAAGGCTCCAGTCTTGAAAACTGGCATGGTAATTAAAAGCCATCGAGGGTTCGAATCCCTCTCTCTCCTACTATATTATAGAAAATAATATTGGGCGGAAAGGACAAATAGTTATTAATTATATTAATTCTATTATAGAATCTCTTATTTTATTACCTTACACTGAAAAGTTTTTTTTTTCATTATTTCTTTTTTACCAGATAATAAGACTCTATCTATCTATTCAGATAAATAGAGTCTAGATGTAATGAATCTGACACTGACGTAAAGATGTATACCCATTAGTTATTGATTTGTTAGCAAGCAAAAAAAAAAAGCAAGCGAGTATCTCTATTTTTTTACTATTGCAAAAAACAAAGTTTTCAATTTCTAATTAAGGGGTGTCATTGAAAGAACGGGTTCGGTATCGCGATCAATTCCTTTTTCAAAACCGGCTGCCGCTGCACGAGCCCTACCCGCATGCCACAAATGACCTACGAAAAAGAAGAATCCCAGAACGAAATGAGAGGTTGCTAACCAACTCCGGGGAGATACGTAGTTCACCGCATTAATCTCGGTAGCTACTCCACCTACAGAGTTTAGAGAACCCAAAGGGGCATGAGTCATATACTCTGCGGATCGTCGCTCCTGCCACGGTTGTATATCCCTTTTCAACTTACCGAGGTCTAAACCGTTGGGACCCCTTAAAGGCTCTAACCAAGGAGCACGAAGGTCCCAGAATCGCATGGTTTCACCTCCAAAAATAATTTCTCCTGTGGGGGAACGCATCAGGTATTTACCCAAGCCAGTAGGTCCTTGAGCAGAACCTATGTTAGCACCAAGACGTTGGTCTCTGACAAGAAAGGTAAAAGCTTGGGCTTGAGAAGCTTCTGGACCGGTGGGGCCGTAAAATTCACTGGGATATGCTGTGTTGTTAAACCAGACAAAGCAGCAGGCAGTGAAGCCAAAAATGGAAAGGGCTCCTAAACTATAGGATAAGTAAGCTTCCCCGGACCATACGAGAGCACGACGAGCCCAGGCAGACGGTTTTGTTAATATGTGCCAAATTCCACCGAAAAGGCAAATGGATCCTAACCAAACATGTCCCCCGATGATATCTTCAAGATTATCCACGCTTGCAATCCATCCCTCTCCCCCAAAAGGAGATTTTAGTAGGTAGCCAAAAATAATAGTAGGGCTTAGGGTAAGGTTTGTAATCTCTCTCACATCCCCACCTCCGGGTGCCCATGTGTCGTACAACCCTCCAAAATAGAGAGCTTTGAAAACTAGAAGAAAAGCTCCAAGACCTAGTAGTATTAAATGAATGCCGAGAATTGTGGTCATCTTGTTTTTATCTTTCCAAGTATAACCAAAAAAAGGAAAAGATTCCTCTAAAGTTTCAGGTCCAATTAGGGCATGATATATACCCCCGAATCCCAAAACTGCAGAGGAAATCAAATGAAGTACTCCGGAAACGAAGTAAGGAAAGGTATCGACTACCTCCCCGCCGGGACCAACTCCCCAACCCAGAGTGGCCAGGTGGGGAAGTAAAATTAATCCCTGCTCATACATAGGCTTTTCTGATACGAAATGAGCCACTTCAAACAAATTCATAGCTCCAGCCCAGAAGACAATCAGTCCAGCGTGAGCTACGTGGGCACCAAGCAATTTACCAGACAGATTAATTAGTCGGGCGTTGCCAGCCCACCAAGCAAAACCTGTGGTTTCTTGATCGCGTCCACCCAGCGAGAGGGTTCCATTAAAGAGCGTTTCCACGGGGTAAAACCTCCTCGGGAAATACAAGGTTTTCGTGAGGCTGATCCTGAGCTGCCATCCAGGCACGGATGCCCTCATTTAGTAAGATATTCTTTGTATAAAAAGTCTCAAACTCGGGATCTTCTGCTGCGCGAATTTCTTGGGAGACAAAGTCATATGCACGTAAATTTAAGGCAAGACCAACGACTCCAATAGCACTCATCCATAAACCTGTTACTGGCACGAATAACATAAAGAAGTGTAACCAACGTTTGTTAGAGAAAGCAACACCGAATATTTGGGACCAGAAGCGATTTGCGGTTACCATTGAATAAGTCTCCTCAGACTGAGTTGGATTAAACGCGCGGAATGTGTTTGCGCCATCACCGTCTTCAAATAGAGTATTTTCAACTGTAGCACCGTGGATGGCACATAGTAAGGCTGCGCCCAGGACTCCCGCAACCCCCATCATATGAAATGGGTTCAGAGTCCAATTATGAAAACCTTGGAAAAAAAGAATGAATCGGAAGATGGCGGCTACGCCAAAACTGGGTGCAAAAAACCAACCGGATTGCCCCAAAGGATAAACCAAAAAAACAGAAACAAAAACCGCAATTGGGGCGGAGAAAGCTATTGCGTTGTAAGGACGTAGTTGCACAGATCTTGCAAGTTCAAATTGACGTAACATAAAACCTATTAAAGCAAAGGAGCCGTGGAGAGCAACGAAAGTCCATAAACCTCCTAGTTGGCACCAGCGGGTGAAATCTCCCTGTGCTTCAGGGCCCCACAAAAGGAGTAACGAGTGAGCCAAACTATTAGCAGGAGTGGAGACCGCAGCAGTCAAAAAATTGCATCCCTCTAAATAAGAACTAGCTAATCCGTGGGTGTACCACGAAGTAACAAAGGTTGTACCTGTGAACCAACCGCCCAAAGCGAAGTAAGCTGTGGGGAACAGCAGTAAGCCAGACCAACCCACGAAGACGAAACGATCTCTCCTGAGCCAGTCGTCCATACTATCAAATAAATCTTTCGGTTCTTTGGAAGATTTTCCGATGGCAATGGTCATATTCATTCCCTCATTCAGTTCCTCAAACAATTTTTAGGTCCCCCCCCCTCCCTTCTTTTTTTTTCAAATTGCGACGTGGTTTAGTTATACCTCTTCGCGGTGAGAGAAGATCGAGCCGCTACAACGTTGGTTCTCCCGGGAAGTTATTTACCAAGGCAGTGTATTCCCAGGAGTTGTCACACGAAAACAATACTGATAAATCTTTTAACTTCAATCAGAAGTTTGGAGTTTTTCACTCCTTTCAACTCAACATTTCTTTTTGCCTTGTTTCCAGTTTTATCTTTTATCTTTTTTCAGTTGTTTTCTTTTAAGCCGCTTCTTTTGTTCTACTCTTTTTTTTTACTACTTTCCATATAATTTTAGCTTGTGGGCATATCTTTCTTCTTACTTGTTTGCTCCCAAGATGATCCCTTTTGTTACGTAGTTTTTTGAGCAGTGGGTAAACCTTTCTTTTCTTCCGAGACTTTGATTTTGTTAACCACTCAGTCACATTAGAGCTACCTTGGAAATCTGACCTAGCAAAAAAGAAGTTGTTTCCTTGAATCTTTAAGGGAAGAAATACTAGAGCAGTGTGAAGAGCTTAAAAATATAGAATATGCATTCTGTGTGGTATCCATCTCCTTTTTGAAATTATTTTGGTACTTATTTTACCAATCGCCATTAAAAATTGGAAGCCTTTTCATTTGGTCTTAATATAGTAATAATGGATAAGTGACATGTCGTAGTTTAAAGTTATGTGCTCAAATTTAGCATTGAACAAAATGATTAGTTTTTTATTTCAAACTCGAACGACAGAATCATTTTTAGATTATAATTATTATTATTATTTAGATAATATGATAAATTAATAAGAACGCTAGAGACTCAAATAATTTTTGCTAGTTACGAGGATAAATTATCTAAATAAGAAGAAAATAGTTTGCGACTTAATTCTCTTTCTTCTTTTTTTCAAATTGAGATTTATATAGAGATATAGTTATAGATAATTGATATTATAAATTCATATTCAATTCCCAAGATAAGGGTAACAAAAAATGTTTCGGCATTAAAAATTATATCCACCTAATTTTTTACATATTGTAAAAGGCAAAACATTACTTGGTTTAACCAAATTATTTAAATTGGAACTCACGATAGAAAAAAGGCGAAACAATTTATTAAAAAGATTTAAATTGGAAGCAAAAACTTCTTTTTCCCACCAAATTCAGTTTTTACAATATTGTAATCTTTTTTTATTAAAAATGGTGGGAAATACAAATTTTTCTAGCGTGGAGCCCATGCGGACCCGGTCTTTTCCACAAAACTGAGACAGCTTGATCCTCGGATTTATTATGTCTTCTTAGTTAGCCCCTTGTCGGATTTGAACCGGCGACTTACGCCTTACCATGGCGTCACTCTACCGCTGAGTTAAGGGGGCCTCAGATCAAAAATAATTTTTTGTTGAATTCTATTAGGGGCACCGTCAGTTTCTGTCCAATCTCTTTTGTTCTTTTTTCGCAATATTTGAACTTGATGAAACAGAATAGACTAGTTATAACCTAAAAGCTATGTTCCTACTTTATTCATTTTAGGTTTCTATCTAAGTGTATGTAAATACAGAAATCTGTATACAGAAAGATAAGTTTATGCTCTATTGAATGAACGATAAATTTTTGAAAACAAGCAATAATAAAAAAAGATAATAATGAGGTAATTATTATTCTGCCGCGTGATATCAAGTAATCCCAATCTAATAATTATTATAAAAACTCGGTCCTCCTTGATATCCAATCTAAAAAGGTATATCTTTATTTATATAGGTAAAACGCAAAAAATTGATTAATATTAACTCACAGCCCAAGCATTGTAATGGATATAAACAGAAAGAATTGATGGTTTACTTTGCGGGGACAGGATTTGAACCTGTGACCTCAAGGTTATGAGCCTTGCGAGCTACCAAACTGCTCTACCCCGCTTAGTTAAAGCCTTCAATGTAATTATTATACAATTCTTGCAGAATTACATTGAATGGAGGTGTAAAGAACTATCTATACATCATATTTAGAATAAAAATAAAAAAGAGTTTCTCTTACCTTACCAACTTGATTTCAATACTCCAGGCAGCACACAAGCATGTGCCATCTCGCGAGGTACGTGTCTAGATAAGCCAAAGTCTCGGTAATTGGATCGAGGTCGTCCGGTTAGGGAACACCGGTTACGAAGACGAACAGGTGCACTACTCCGTGGTAGAGATTGCAATCTTTTGGAAATGGTTAGTTTACTCTGAATTGACAAACTACTTTTAAATTGTCTTTTCAAAGATTGGCGAATTACATCATATTTCTTCACTAATATTTCTTTCTTTTTTTCCCTTTCAATAAGACTCTTCTTTGCCATAATTGATAAATCAGTAAGCATGATTGGATTACTACTCTAGAGCGAATTGGACCCGCAACCATAAATTTAGATATCAATAACTAGAAAAAGAATAATCAATTTCTATTTCTAATTATTGATAAAAAGATAACCGGTATTGGAATCGACTTGGATGTGGAAAATAATGGAATGGTAAACTTGACGCAGAAATAGACAATCTGGTAATCAACAAAAAAAGATTAGCCAAATTTACCGGATGTAGATGCTATTAGAAAAGCTGCGTAAGTAAATATGTAACCCACGGAGAAGTGAGCTAATCCCACCAGTCTTGCTTGAACGATAGAGAGAGCAACTGGTTTATCTTTCCAGCGTATCACATTTGCTAGAGGTGTTCGTTCATGGGCCCAAGCTAAAGTTTCAATAAGTTCTTGCCAATAACCGCGCCAAGAAATTGGAAACATAAATCCAGTAGCCCACACGAGATGTCCAAACAAGAACATCCACGCCCATACAGATAAACTGTTCATGCCGAAGGGATTATAACCATTAATAAGTTGCGAGGAGTTCAGCCATAAGTAATCCCTCAACCACCCCATTAAATATGTAGAAGATTCGTTAAATTGAGCAGCATTCCCTTGCCATAAGGTAATGTGTTTCCAATGCCAGTAGAAAGTAACCCATCCAATGGTATTCAGCATCCAGAAGACAGCTAAATAAAATGCATCCCAAGCCGAGATGTCGCAGGTGCCTCCTCTGCCGGGACCATCGCAAGGAAAGCTGTAACCAAATTCTTTTTTATCTGGCATCAACTTGGAACCACGCGCGTCTAATGCGCCTTTCACTAAAATTAGTGTAGTCGTATGTAGACCCAAAGCGATGGCGTGGTGAACCAAGAAATCCCCGGGTCCAATCGTTAGAAATAGCGAGTTGCTGTTGTTGTTAATAGCATCCAACCAGCCGGGTAACCACAAGCCTCGACCAGCATTACTTGCCGGACTACCTGCCGAGGATAGAAGCACATCAAAACCATACAAAGTTTTACCATGAGCAGACTGAATCCATTGAGCAAATACGGGTTCAATAAGAATCTGTTTTTCCGGAGTCCCGAAGGCTAGCATTACGTCGTTGTGTACATAGAGCCCTAGCGTGTGGAACCCAAGGAATAAACTAGCCCAACTCAAGTGAGCTATTATTGCTTCTTTGTGCTCTAACATTCTTGCTAAAACGTTGTCTTTATTCTGTTCTGGATCATAATCTCTAATGAAGAATATAGCTCCGTGTGCGAAGGCTCCTGCCATGATAAAACCGGCAATATATTGATGATGAGTGTATAGTGCGGCTTGAGTCGTATAATCCTGTGCTATAAAAGCATAAGCGGGTAAAGAATACATGTGTTGTGCAACTAACGAAGTAACGACCCCTAAAGCAGCTAAAGCAAGCCCCAATTGAAAATGAAGAGAATTATTGACCGCATCGTAAAGCCCTTTGTGTCCACGGCCCAACTTACCTCCTGGAGGGATGTGGGCCTCCAGAATCTCCTTCATACTATGACCAATACCAGAGTTAGTCCTGTACGTGTGGCCGGCAATTATAAACACAACGGCAATGGCTAAGTGGTGATGAGCAATATCAGTCAACCACAAACTTTGAGTCTGTGGATGAAAGCCACCCAAAAAGGTTAGAATAGCCGTTCCCGCACCTTGAGTGCTATCAAACAGATGGCTGCTAGAATCAGGATTTTGTGCATAAACACTCCACTGACCCGAAAAAAACGGCCCCAATCCTTGAGGATGCGGAGCGGTAGTCAAAAAATTACCCCATCTGACATGTTCACCTCTTGCTTCGGGAATAGCTACATGGACTAAATGTCCCGCCCAAGCTAAGGAGCTGACCCCGAAGAGTCCTGAAAGGTGGTGATTAAGTCGGGATTCAGCATTTTTGAACCAAGAAATGCTTGGTTTCCATTTAGGTTGCAGATGTAACCAGCTAGCTAGTAAAAACAAAGCAGAAATAGCTAGTAAAAAGATAGCTCCAGTATAAAGATCTTGGTTATTGCGTAGACCAATAGTATACCACCACTGATACACGCCTGAATAGGAAATATTGACCGGACCCGCAGCCCCTCCTCGAGTATAGGCTTCGACAGCTGGTTGACCAAAATGGGGATCCCAAATGGCATGAGCTATTGGTCTCACATGTAAGGGGTCCCGCACCCATGCTTCGAAATTACCCTGCCAAGCCACGTGGAACAAATTTCCAGAGGTCCAGATAAAAATGATAGCTAATTGACCAGAATGAGATGCAAATATTTTTTGGTATAGACGCTCCTCGGTAGTATCGTCATGACTCTCGAAGTCGTGGGCAGTGGCTATACCAAACCAAATACGACGAGTAGTCGGGTCTTGGGATAGACCCCGGCTGAACTGTGGAAATCTTGATGCCGTAATGTTTCTCAAATCCTCCTAGCCATTATCCCACTGCAATGATTCTCGCCAGGAAGAACGCCCACGTCGTGGCGATTCCACCCAGAAGGTAATGAGTTACTCCCACGGCACGTCCTTGTATAATACTTAGGGCCCTGGGTTGGGTAACGGGGGCAACTTTTAATTTGTTATGAGCCCAAACGATGGATTCAATAAGTTCTTGCCAGTATCCGCGACCACTAAATAAAAACATCAAACTGAAAGCCCAAACAAAGTGAGCCCCCAAGAATAGAAGACCATATGCAGATAACGAAGAACCATATGATTGAATGACTTGCGAAGCCTGTGCCCACAAAAAATCTCGTAACCATCCATTAATGGTTGTTGAACTTTGTGCAAAGTTTCCCCCAGTGATGTGGTTCACCACCCCCTGTTCGCTTATACTACCCCAAACATCGGATTGCATTTTCCAGCTGAAGTGAAATATAACTACTGAAATCGAATTGTACATCCAGAATAACCCTAGAAAAACGTGATCCCAAGCAGATACTTGGCAGGTGCCTCCTCTGCCGGGGCCGTCGCAGGGAAAACGAAAACCGAGATTTGCTTTATCGGGTATTAATCGAGAGCTGCGTGCAAATAAAACACCTTTTAATAATATTAATACAGTAACATGAATTGTAAATGCATGAATGTGGTGAACCAGAAAATCGGCGGTACCTAATGGAATTGGGGCCATGGCAACTTTGCCGGCTACAGCAACTAAGTCGCCGCCACCCCAGCTTAAGCTAGTACCCGCCGCAGCATTAGGAGCGGTTGATCCAGGAGCCAAGGCATGGGTATTCTGCACCCACTGAGCAAATATTGGTTGTAATTGAATGGCGGTATCCGAAAACATATCTTGGGGACGTCCCAAGGCACTCATGGTATCATTATGGATATATAGACCAAAGCTATGAAAACCTAAAAAGATGCAGGCCCAATTGAGATGTGAAACTATTGCATCACGATGCCGAATAACACGGTCTAACAGATTGTTGTATTGGGTTGTTGGATCGTAATCTCTTACCATAAAAATAGCAGCGTGTGCAGCTGCACCAACGACTAGAAAACCTCCTATCCACATATGATGTGTAAACAAGGAAAGTTGTGTGGCATAATCGGTAGCCAAGTAAGGATACGGAGGCATCGCATACATGTGGTGGGACACAATAATTGTTAAAGAACCTAACATAGCAAGATTGATTGCTAATTGAGCATGCCACGAACTCGTTAGAATTTCGTAGAGACCTTTGTGACCTTCACCCGTGAAGGGGCCTTTATGAGCTTCCAGAATCTCTTTCGTGCTATGTCCGATACCCCAATTGGTTCTATACATGTGACCAGCTACCAAGAAAAGAACAGCAATGGCTAAGTGATGATGAGCGGTATCAGTAAGCCACAAACCTCCCGTTACTGGGTTTAAACCACCGCGGAAAGTCAAAAAATCTGAGTATTCTGACCAGTCAAGGGTAAAAAACGGGATCAGTCCTTTTGAAAAACTCGGATACGCCTGAGCTATAAGCTCACGATTAAGAATGAATTCGTGAGGAAGGGGTATTTCTTTAGGGTCAATTCCTGCATCTAATAATTGGTTAATTGGTAGTGAAACATGTATTTGATGTCCTGCCCAGGCTAGAGATCCCAACCCCAATAGACCCGCTAAATGATGATTTAGCATTGATTCAACGTTCTGGAACCAAGCTAGTTTTGGGGCAGCTTTATGATAGTGAAACCAACCGGCGAAAAACATTAATCCGGCAAAGATTAAAGCACCCACAGCTGTGCAATAGAGCTGTAATTCACTAGTTATTCCGGAAGCTCGCCAAAGTTGGAAAAATCCAGACGTTATCTGTACACCCTGAAACCCTCCACCTACATCTCCATTGAGTATCTCTTGACCTACTATTGGCCAAACAACCTGGGCACTGGGTTTCACATGAGTAGGATCATTCAGCCACGCTTCATAATTGGAAAAACGGGCCCCATGAAAGTACATGCCACTCAACCAAATGAAAATAATGGCTAGCTGACCAAAATGGGCACCAAAAATTTTTCGGGATATATCCTCTAAATCGTTGGTATGGCTATCAAAATCGTGGGCATCAGCATGTAGGTTCCAAATCCATGTGGTGGTACTAGGACCCTTAGCCAAATTTTTTGAGAAATGTCCGGGTTGGGCCCATCTCTCAAAAGAGGTTTTTACAGGATCCTTTTCCACCATAATCTTGACTTCTGGTTCTGGCGAACGAATAGTCATCGGGACTCTCCTCTCTTCGAGCAAGGGATAACAACAACCTACCAACAGAAGATACGAAACTTCTAAGAACTAGAGTTTTTACCAGTATGTAGTAATATACTCCCTTTTCTCCTGAGTTTGAAACTCGAGCAGCTGCTATCAAGAAGTTATGCAGGGTAGGTATTTGATGGCATTATTACACGATTCAATAGTGCCTAATGGACTTTATAATATTGATCATTCGTTTGGTAGGGAGAGAGGTAACAAGGTTTATGTAAAGCAAGCAATAATTTCTATCTAGTAACTCTATTTATTAAGCTTTTTGTTTCATGCCGCTTTAACAACCCCCCCCCCCTCCTTCACTAATTAATTAAACAAAGAGCGTCTCGTAATTTTTAACCAATTCTGTGCTTCAATGTAATTACCGGGGGAAAGTGCTATTGCCTGTTTCCAATATTCAGCAGCTTGATCAAACCAAGCCTCCGAAATCTCTAAATTTCCTTGATTAATGGCCTGTTCTCCTCGATCAGAATGGGTGATTATTGAAAAACTCCCTTCTTTAGAACCGAACTTGGGGGTTTCCCACCTCATACGGCTCAGACAACTCTGTTACTAACTTCTTGTTCCCTAACCAAGAACTAGGGATTACTCTTGAAGTTTGAAGGAACTAAGAATAGTCCGGTTTCTAATTTCATCCGTTTCAAATAAGACTTTTCCGTACTCCTAGTAAAAAAGAAAAAGGGGGAATAAAAGAATACTAACCCCCTTAGGCACTAACTACCCCCCTCAATATGGATTTATCTTCTAAATTAGAGATATTCTTCTTTTAGGATTTAATACTACACCGTGGTCCGTCACTTCTCTTTTTCCCAAATATATCTCTACTACAGAGACAAATTTTATAATTTTTTCAATGGACCAATCTCATTGTATCGACCCAGATTTTCAATGATGAATCTTTGCGATGCTTTATTCTTCGATTCAGTCCGTTATCCATGAGACAATTAGGCTATCGTCCTCCTTCAAATCCGGATTAGTTTGAAAGAGGCCGAATCCCGCAATTCAAGACAGCTCCCGGTTGGAAGTATACTTGGGGGAAGCCCTTCTTATTGGTTGAGTATTTCTAAACCGGATAATCCTAAAGCGTAGGTAGTCGCACGTGGTGACAGATCACAGCCATATTATTAAAAGCTTGTGGAAGAAAGGAATTTCGCTCCAGTGCTTGAAAATAGTATTCCAAAGCTCTTGCATGTTTCCCATTACTTGTATGAATGAGACCTATATTATAAAGTATGTAACTTCGGTCGTAAGGGTCAACCTCTAAACGCATCGCTTTGTAATAGCTTCATAAAGCTTCTGCATATTCTCCTTCAGATTGGGCCGACATCCGTTGCGGTTGCTTTTACAAATAAGCTCCGTTTCAAAACCGTACGTGAGGTTCCCAACTCATACGGCTCCTCCCGCTCGATTTGCATAAAAGAAAAAAGCAGCACTTTAAATTAATAAATTCTTTCTATTTATCAAAAGAAATTAAGCGGGGGTTAGTGTTTCATGATATTGGTATCTAACCATCCTTCTAGCAAAGTCTTTTTTTTTAATCGGTTGCGTCATTTTATTATGGTAACAACGATAACAAAAAACTTCTTGATTTTTTATTCGTTCCCAACATTTGGTTTTTCAAGGGGTTATTCACTTCAGCAATCTACGATGATTTTAAGGGTATCCGAGCTGCAAACGGGATGGCTGTTTGTTACCCCGATCACTATTGATTGTTACCGCAATTTCGAAGTTATCGAAAAGGCAATATTTGCCAAAACCAAGAATTGTCGTAGACTTTGTGTTGCCGATTCCTCTATGTAGTGCTCACCTCCTCCTCATGCTTACTAATGAAATAACGATGTGTTACACATTAAAATATGGATTTAACCTCTTGCTTGCTTGATATCAAAATCCATGATAAATGAAAGGCAGTTTTATCTTCCGAGGCTGCATCAATCGTGGATACCCGATCGAAGGGTTCGTTCGGTAATGGAAACACACCTTTAACAAATGTGGGCTCTTCAAAGCTAGAATCTTATCTTTTATTCTTTTTTTTTTTTTTTCAATTTTTAGTGAAAAATCATAAACTGCTTACCTTAACGAATCGCACCATCCCTATAATATGTAGAAGCTTCCCTCTCTCGTTTAGTGGTAGGTAAGATTTGCAATAAAATATCTGCTAGAATTGTGAAAGTTTTATCGATAAAGTTATCATTTCTCTGAGACCTAGGCATAATCAATTTTGACTCCTTGTTTTCTTTTTGCATTTCACTTGTTATTAGTATAACAATTGAATTTGCAAAAAGAAAAAGAATACTTAGACGATAATATAGAAAAATAAGGTATAAAGTAATGCGTCACGTTAAATATCTTATTTTTGTATTTTTTGTGTTTAAAAAAAAAAACTGTTTTCAACTACTATTTGTGAATCATTTGTCATTTTACTAGCTAAATCCTTAAAATATGTCAATTAATTGAATTAATGAACCCCGGGAAAGGTGGCCGAGCGGTTTAAGGCGTAGCACCGGAAATGCTAAGTAGATTTCTAGCTACCGAGGGTTCGAATCCCTCCCTTTCCTTTCTTTTTACCTACTCAAGATTCTCTTTATTTATTTACTTCTTATCAAAATCTAATTAAATTGCCTATTCAAAAAATACGTATTGGGGTCGGGTTTTCAAATCAAGTAATCCAAGTTTGAAGAAGCCAAAGGACCATCTCAATAAAAGCAATTGGTGATCCTTTGGTTAATTAATAATTTAGTAAAAGTGACGTAGACGGATGATGGTGATTCGGATACTTATCCCTCATTATGTACCAAATTAAATCGATCAAAAGTCAAATGTTTATTTATTTATATATAAGTTAAAAAGCTATGATTTAATATCTGTTCGAAAAAAGGAACAAGCTAGATCAAAAAACTTTTGCATTTTATTAAGTAATTTGCTTATTCAATCCCACCATCCCAAATATTTCTCCTAAGTTCTGATTGTAGAGATCTCCACATTAGTTGATTTAGTTAAAAATTTAATAATGATGACTAAGCTTTGCGGGAATAATATTCAACAACTAACAATTCATTTATATTCAAATTGACAGATTCTCGATTGGCAATAGAATTCACCAATCCTGTTGGCTTGTTGCCTTCCGATAGAGAAATGGTCAAGTGATCCGGTATTTTGTCCTTTCTAGGAGACTTAGCCCTTAATGCATTATACGAAGTGGGTCGATTTCGAACAGTAATAATATCTCTGGGCTTACAGCGATAACTTGGTATATCTACAATACAATTGTTCACTAGAATATGTCTGTGATTAACTAACTGCCTAGCGGCAGGAATCGTGGAAGCCAGACCTAAATGAAAAATAACATTATCTAGACGCATCTCAAGTAATTGCAGTGGTACTTGGCCCGTTGAACCTCTAGTTTTTCTAGCGATACGTACATATTTTAGTAGTTAGCGTTCTGTTAATCCATAATTAAACCGTAATCTTTGTTTGGCTTCCAACCGGACGCAAAATTGAGAGATTTTTCTTGAAGCTGATTGATCAGTAGCATTTCGAAATTCTCCTAAGTTAGTTGTTTTACCTTTACCTATAAAGCCCGGTAAATTCTTTAAACGACGTATCAATCTCAAACGAGGTCCTCGGTAGCGAGACGTGAAAACTCCTTTTCTGTAAAATTTTATAGTTGGATAAAAAACTTATGGGATCAGCAAGTGGATATTAATTATCTATTACTGTTGTGTTACTGAATAAACCAGAAGTCAGTGAAAATTTGATATCTGTGACAATCATAACATATGAATAGGAACTAATAAATATTCAAATTATTATCAGCATGTGAAGGAAAAATGGTGATGAATAGATAAAGACTACTAGTAATTTATAATGTTAGATAATAATGTTCTAGCATATCCATTTACATAAAGATTTAAACAGAAAAGAGATCAAATATATTGACGAATGTATTGCTTCAACTAGTGAATTCATATATACTTCTATAAGATAAACTCAGCTTTTGCAAAGCAATTAATCCGTTGCTGAAAAATTGAATTACACATTTTTTTTTTAACCTAAAACATTTTTGTTTTTACAAAAATTATTCTTTTTTCTTAAAAACTTAACCAAAAAAGAATATGTATATAAAATGGTGTCAGGGTAAAACAGTAGGTTTAAGCTTATCTATTCTTTCTTGTAAGTTTGTTGGGGCCTAAAGGGTGGGGATATGGCGGAATGGTAGACGCAGCGGACTCAACCAGATTGAGCCTAGATATGGAGACATATTAAGTGGCAGCCCCCAGATTCAGGGGAACCTGGGATCATTTATCGGGCAATCCTGAGCCAAATCTTGTATTAATCAAATGACTTTTGGGCGATAAGGCGAGATAGGTACAGAGACTCGACGGGGGCCATTCCAACGAGCAATCTATTAGTTACTAGTTTTCGAACAAGTTGAATATACAACTGTCTTGTCTGGTTAACTGCATGAGGTAAAACATATGTATTAAGAATGAAAACTAGTAAAGAAAAGAGATCTTACTCCTTTTTTTGTTTGAACTTGGACGCAGATTCCTCGGTTTGATAAAAGCATTCATCTACAAAATCACGATAATTTCTTTTAGAACTTAGCGATAAACCGCCAAGTAGACTCTTTCTACTATTGCTAATTTACATATTCTTCTATTACCTAATGGGATATCCTAATTCATTTCAACAAAAACTATTTTTATTTAACAAGCGAACCGGTAACAAAAAACAATAATTTCGTGAATGAAGGTAGAGTCCGATTCTACGTACTTAAAAAAAGTACTAAAAAGCGGCGCAAGTTGCAGTAGAACGAAAATCCGTTGGTTTCATGGGACCGTGAGGGTTCGACTCCCTCTATCCCCAACGAGACTATTTAATTAAATCATTTCAGTCTGTTTAGATCCATACAATCTGTTTAGAAACAAACTACATAAATTGCTTTAATCTATTTTTTGTTTTTAGTATTTCAAAAAAAAAAAGTTTGTAAGTGAGCCATTCAGGCATATTAAAAGCCTGAATGGCTTACCCCCCCCCCCCATACTCCAATTTACTACAAGCAATGTTATATTGTGTTAAACACATAAAAAAAAACGATATAAGCAAATTAACTAGAAAAAGAAAGAAGAGAGAGTTGAAAAGTAGACTTAAATGATTTCTATTTAGAATTTATTTCTAAATTAGTTGGCCGAGATAGCTCAGTCGGTAGAGCAGAGGACTGAAAATCCTCGTGTCACCAGTTCAAATCTGGTTCTTGGCATCTAAATAGTATAGTTTGGTAAATAGGTCAAACCTCTTTTCGTATTAGATACAACTCTTTAACCCTGAAAGAAATAACAAAAAAGTATTGCGAAAACTGAGCGGATCATTTGCCCTTGAAAGCTTTGTTTGATAATCGTAAACAGCTTCAGGAAGATTTGGATGAAGTTGTCACATGAGATCAGTCTTTTTTATTTATTTTTTTAACTTTCACACGGTCTAATAAGCATCCTGTAACTCATAAAAGTTGGGTACGACGTAATCTTTACGTAGAGGCCACCCTACCCAACTCTCAGGCATTAGTATACGTCTAAGGTGCGGATGACCCTCATAAATTATTCCCAACATATCATAAGATTCACGTTCTTGGAGATCAGAACTTTTCCAAACCCAGTAAACTGAAGGTATTCTAGGTTCTTTTCTTGGAACAAAAATTTTTATACATACCTCTTCGGGTTGATCCAGTTTATCTTGCATTTGTGTCAGATGATATACACTGACTAGAGATCCTCCCGGTGTCGAGTCATAAGCACATTGAGAACGTAGGTAGTTAAAGCCATAAGCATATGGGGCGACAGCTACAGACAACCACTCCTCCGATTTGATTTGTAAAGTCTCGACACCCCTATAATCATAACCCAAAGGCCGATGGGAAAACTTATGTTTAGTTGACCAAGCGGATAATCGACCCCGCGTCTCGATATTGAATTTATCTTTATGGATAGTGTTCATATTGGTTGATACCTCTTTTTCATTTTATTCATTTATGAGATAAAATCTGGTTATTTCTTTAATTTTTATTCTTTTTTTTTTTATCTATTTTTCAGATTTATCTTTAATTTTCAGAAAATTTTCTGAAAAATTATTTAATGATAACTTTGTGTCACAATTAGTTAATTCTTTATTGTATTCTCCTATATGGGTGCTAGGTACAAAACGAAATCGATGATTTAGATTAAGGTATTTCATTCGGGTGGGATAGTAAGCCTGATTTATAAAACTTCCTCTAGCAATTTTTTTACGTAGTTTTGTTACGGCATCGATAATAGCTTCAGGCTTAGGCGGACAACCTGGTAAATAAATATCGACGGGAATTAATTTGTCTACCCCACGAACGGTACTATAGGAATCTGTGCCAAACATGCCCCCCGTAATAGTGCAAGCTCCCATAGCAATTACATACTTCGGATCAGGCATTTGCTCGTAAAGTCTTACTAGGGAAGGGGCCATCTTCATGGTTACAGTACCGGCAGTGACAACTAGGTCTGCTTGCCTAGGACTAGATCTAGGTACTAGACCGTACCGGTCAAAATCAAACCGTGAACCAATTAGGGAGGCAAATTCAATAAAGCAGCAACTAGTGCCATATAGAAGTGGCCATAAACTGGCCAATTTGGACCAATTGGAGAAATCATTGATATTAGCTAAAAATATTGAATTCGATACACCCCACTCAGGTAGCATAGGTTCCACCGAATTGAGGGGAATATCTACACTGCGAGGTTCGATTTCCTCTCTGTCACCTTCACCCAAATGTTTGGAAGTTGATACCATTCCGATGCTCCTTTTCGCCATGCGTGAACCAAACCGACTACTAGTATAAAGATGAAAATAATTACTTCGATAAAGGCAAATAGTCCCAATTCCTTGAAAGATGCAGCCCAGGGATAGAGAAATACGGTTTCGACGTCGAAGACCGTGAAAACCAAAGCAAACATGTAATAACATATTTGAAATCGAATCCAAGTATTTCCCTTTGGCTCAATGCCTGACTCATAACTTGTTAACTTTTCTGGTCCCTCTCGAGTGGGAGCAATAAATCTGGAAATCGAGAAAGCTAAAAACGGGATAGATATAGATACCAGTAGAAAAATCCAAAAGGAGTCATATTGGTGGAGCGAAAACGTTTGCATATTTCTTTCGCCTTTATTCTTTTTCTTTCTTATTTAATACATTAAATTGGAGCTAGACAAAATGGTATCAACCAGCCTAGGGTAGAAAAGTAATAACAATTTATTGTTTTGCTATACTGAAAAAGGTTTAACACGTATAATCTGTTCAGGGAAGTAAATCAAAATTTGAATTTGATTATATCGATAGTTATCCGATTGATAAAAATGGGTAAAAGAATAAGAGTTAGCCTTCTATTTTTGAGAATGACAATGTAGCTTTTCTAGTAAGTAAAAAAGATTAAGTAATTTGTAAATTTTAACCAACGATCTAGTTATGTATTAACTGCATCAAAAAAATGACTCTTTTTTTATTAAAGAAAAATAGAAAGTTTAATAATTAAGATGAATTAGTCAATCATTTAAGTAGACAACTCAAGTTTATTGAGTAAGCGTATGGTATGCTAGTAATATTTTACTCTATCTTATTTTTTAAGTTAGGACTATACGGATTCGAACCGTAGACACTCTCGGTCATGCAGATCGGAATATGTAAAAAAGACTTCCTGAACTGCTTGACGAACCCAACATGCCGCTTTTACGGCATAGGGCTCTCTTACCAGCTGCTCCCCAATTAAATCGGGAAAAACAAACATTTGCTGATGTACCAACCTTTCTAAGTTCTTATTTAGAAAAGAATAAGAAAAAAGAAGAAGGGGGGGGGGGTTCCATATGCCCAAGCTATTTTTTTTTTTAACTTTAAAAAAAAAAAGTTCAGAATGATAAATTAAATAAATCAGGCAATCCCGAAGTATCTTGAGAAGGTTACTAACATTGCGTTGACACAGGTTTGCTTATGGGAATACAATACAGGTCTTCCTCGCGATATCAAATATTCTCTGTCGCTTAAAAGGAGTATACGACACCCTCTACACCCGAAAGGTCGTGAAACGAAGAAGAGATCTGGCCTGGAGTGCTCGTGTTGTCCCCACCATTTATAGCATTGGATAAATCACTTATCCACCATATCAATTTTTAAGGATTGACTTCTTTTGGTCAACTTATTTGTCATGCTACTGTTCTTTTGTATATTTCATTGTAAGTTAGACAAAAAAGTATCATGCAGAATTTCTTTTGCACGAGTCGTTGGGTTTCGACAAATCTTCTCATGAAAAGACATCGGCGCACGTGTAAACGAGGCGCTCTACCGCTGAGCTATAGTCCTTGATACGTTTGATGATATATGAAATAATTTTATCAATATCAATGAATTTCTGTCAAGTCAACAAACCAGTTTGAAAAAAAGAAAAGCTATATCTATATATGTGGGATCAAATATCTATTAAATGATGAAACTTAAAGTTGTGGCCAGCTACTTATTTTAGTATAATGTGAAGGTATCTACATGTTTTACGTGAATCGTACACCTGGATAAAATAAAGGAAAAGGAGGTGCAGGTTAAGTCAAATTACTGACAGCCTACTTGACTCAGCGGTTAGAGTATCGCTTTCATACGGCGAGAGTCATTGGTTCGAATCCAATAGTAGGTAACACTTACTAGATACCGCGATAATTAATTTGGCGATATCTAATAAGTATTAGTTTATATGAAAAACGTTAAAGCAAAGGTTTTTGTGCGGATCATGATAGTATTATCATTAGACTATCAAATTACTTATTTCGGGCTGAGAAAAAGCGCGTTAAGTAATATTTGAAGCTTCCAGTCTGGCCTTCGCTCTTTTGAACGCCAAATTGGCTTCTATTACTTTCTTCTTGCCTTCTGCTTTAACTAAGTCAGCCTGAGCCGTCTGAAAAGTTCTTCGAGCTTCATCGGGATCAATTTCGGCAGCTCTCTCCGCTTCGTTAACTAATATTGTTACCTGATTATTATCTATCATGGCAAAGCCACCCATTGGTGCCATTGCAGACCACTGCCCATCATGACGTATTTTTGAAACTCCCATATCCAAAGCTGTAAGAAGTGGTGCATGGTTGGGTAGTATACCAATCTGACCACTATTAGTGGATAAAACAATTTCCCAAACCTCAGAATTCCAAACTATTCGATTAGGGGCCATCACGCGGAGCTTCAACGCCATCTATTTTATTGACCCTCCACTTGTAAAGTTGCAGCTTTTGCGGTGGCTTCGTCGATATTGCCAACCAAGTAAAAAGCTTGTTCGGGAATATTATCCAACTCTCCAGAAAGAATCATTTTAAATCCCTTAATAGTTTCCGATAACCTGACATATTTACCCGGAGATCCGGTGAAAACTTCTGCCACAAAAAAGGGTTGTGATAAAAAACGTTCTATTTTTCGAGCCCTAGCAACCGTCAAGCGATCTTCTTCAGATAACTCGTCTAGTCCGAGAATAGCTATAATATCTTGAAGTTCTTTGTAACGTTGCAAAGTCTGCTTAACTCCTTGTGCTGTCTCATAGTGCTCCTCACCTACAATCCAAGGCTGTAACATAGTAGAGGTCGAATCTAGCGGGTCTACGGCTGGATAAATACCCTTTGCAGCTAATCCCCTTGAAAGTACAGTAGTGGCATCTAGGTGTGCAGATGTCGTTGCAGGAGCCGGGTCAGTCAAATCGTCCGCAGGTACGTAAACAGCTTGAATGGAAGTTATTGATCCCTCTTTAGTAGAAGTAATTCTTTCCTGTAAAGAGCCCATTTCTGTACCAAGGGTAGGTTGATAACCCACGGCGGAAGGCATCCTACCCAGTAACGCCGAGACCTCCGATCCCGCCTGAACAAAGCGAAAAATGTTGTCGATAAATAGGAGTACATCCTGTTTGTTAACATCTCGAAAGTATTCTGCCATTGTTAGAGCGGTTAAACCAACTCTCATACGAGCTCCCGGTGGTTCATTCATCTGACCATAAACCAAAGCTACTTTTGATTCCGAAATATTTTGTTCATTAATAACTTTTGATTCTTTCATTTCCATGTAAAGATCATTGCCTTCGCGTGTACGTTCTCCTACCCCGCCAAATACAGATACACCTCCATGAGCTTTCGCAATATTATTGATTAATTCCATGATAAGGACCGTTTTTCCAACTCCAGCCCCACCAAATAAACCGATTTTTCCGCCTCTCCGATACGGGGCCAAGAGATCTACAACCTTTATACCCGTTTCAAAAATTGATAATTTAGTATCCAATTGGGTAAATGCTGGGGCGGACCTGTGAATTGGAAATGTGGTACTACTTTGCACGGGACCCAAATTATCTACGGGTTCACCGAGTACGTTGAAGATTCGGCCAAGAGTAGTTTCACCAACGGGAACACTAAGGGGGGCTCCCGTATCAACAGCACCCATACCTCTCATCAAACCATCTGTAGCACTCATAGCTACGGCTCTTACTTCATTATTACCTAATAATTGTTGGACCTCACAAGTAACATTAATCTGCTGACCAGCTGGGTTTTTTCCCTTGACAACTAGTGAGTTGTAGATATTGGGCATCTCCCCCGGGGAGAAAGCCACATCCAAAACTGGTCCAATGATCTGAGTGATGTAGCCTACATTTTTTTCCACCAATTCAGAAATTTCGAAAGAGAGAGAACCGGTTTTCATAACTGTACTATTTCGGTGTATTATCTTTATTTGATTACTGAATCGATAGAAATAATTTGTATTTTATCGTTAAGCGGTCGATAGCAGAAAATAGGTAAGCCGTTGTCTTTCTACTAACTACCCTTTATTTAAAATAAATCTGTTTTGCAGATATAGCTATAGATGGTTGAAATAGTGGGGGGGGGGGGTTGTTAAACCGCACGCACCGCAGGTAAAACAGCCTCTTTCTTTTGTTTTGTATACGATCGATAGACTGATAAAAACTGCGCCCTATCTATTGAATATTCAGTTTTAGGATGTAATTCCCATTTCTTTTATTTCCTTCTTCTTTATTTATATTTCTTTTTTTCAAATAAGATTAACCTTTAAAGGCGAGGGGTTGTCAATTATTTAGTTTGTATTCTACTGAATAGTCTAACCACGAAGAGATTCCCGAGTCAATGTATTAGGATAAGACACAATGCTGCTTTCTAATCAGTTTTTGCTAGAAAACAGATTGATTAGTTGCACCTCGCATGATACGCGGTATAGAATGATAATGTTCCATGCTTGAAATGGAGTTTTGACAGGTATAAGTATCACACGCGGGTTGAACTAGATCCACTTTGCGTTTCATATCGAAATACTCTACCTATGCCGAGCAGATCTCATCTTTGCAAGATTTACTAATTTAGTCATAGGGAGGAACAAACCAATGTCACCACAAACGGAGACTAAAGCAGGTGTTGGATTCAAAGCTGGTGTCAAAGATTATCGATTGACTTATTACACCCCCGACTACGAAACCAAAGATACCGATATCTTAGCAGCATTCCGAATGACCCCACAACCCGGCGTACCAGCTGAGGAAGCCGGAGCTGCGGTAGCTGCAGAGTCATCCACGGGTACGTGGACCACTGTATGGACAGATGGATTGACCAGTCTTGATCGTTACAAGGGCCGATGCTACGACATCGAACCCGTCGCTGGAGAAGAAAACCAGTACATTGCATATGTAGCTTATCCTTTGGATCTATTTGAAGAAGGTTCTGTCACCAATCTGTTCACCTCCATTGTAGGTAATGTATTTGGATTTAAGGCTCTACGCGCTCTACGCTTGGAAGACCTTCGAATTCCTCCTGCTTATTCTAAAACTTTCATTGGACCGCCTCATGGTATTCAAGTCGAAAGAGATAAACTGAATAAATATGGACGTCCTTTATTGGGATGTACAATCAAGCCCAAATTAGGATTGTCTGCTAAAAATTATGGTCGAGCCGTCTACGAATGTCTTCGTGGGGGACTTGATTTTACAAAAGATGATGAAAATGTTAATTCCCAGCCATTCATGCGTTGGAGAGATCGATTCCTATTTGTAGCAGAAGCTCTTTTTAAATCTCAGGCTGAAACAGGGGAAATCAAGGGGCATTACTTAAATGCTACTGCAGGTACATGTGAAGAGATGATGAAAAGAGCTGTTTTCGCTAGAGAATTGGGCGTACCAATTATCATGCATGACTACCTGACCGGAGGGTTTACCGCAAATACTAGTTTAGCCTTTTATTGTAGAGATAATGGATTGCTTCTTCATATTCACCGTGCGATGCATGCTGTGATCGATAGACAACGAAATCATGGTATGCATTTTCGTGTATTGGCAAAAGCATTACGCATGTCCGGTGGAGATCATGTACACGCCGGAACTGTAGTAGGTAAACTAGAAGGGGAACGAGAAGTCACTCTGGGTTTCGTCGATTTACTTCGCGATGATTACATCGAAAAAGATCGTAGCCGCGGTGTCTATTTCACTCAAGATTGGGTATCTATGCCAGGTGTTCTCCCCGTAGCTTCGGGGGGTATCCACGTTTGGCACATGCCTGCTCTAACCGAGATCTTTGGGGACGATTCCGTATTACAGTTCGGTGGAGGAACCTTGGGACATCCTTGGGGAAATGCACCTGGTGCGGTAGCTAACCGAGTCGCATTAGAGGCTTGCGTACAGGCTCGTAATGAGGGTCGCGATCTCGCCCGTGAAGGTAATGAAATTATTCGTGAAGCTAGTAAGTGGAGTCCAGAATTGGCTGCCGCATGCGAGATATGGAAAGCAATCAAATTTGAATTCGATACAATTGATACGTTGTAAATAGATTGAAATTTTCCTAGCTATTTGCTACCGGTATCTGTTCTGTAACAGTTGTGATACATACTAGGAGTATTGGGAGAGAATTAATTTTCCCCATACTCCTAATTAACATAATACGCGATATAGAGTCAGAGTAAGGTTGGTACTAAATAATGGAAACTGGAAAACACATAATTCTGAAATGTGAGTCCGGGGGTTCAAATCCCTACCAACCTATATTTATTAAGAGAAAAGAGAAAAAAAGAATATTATGAAATGTGAACAAATAATCTAAAGTGAAAATCAATGCTTTATGCTTATTAGAAAGAAAATATATATATATATATTTTCTTTTTTAGTTAGTTTCACGGCATATTGACTCATTTAGTTTGTTGGATAATAGAAATCTAACACTTACAATAAGATTGATTCAATAGATAACTAATCCATTATCAATTATTTATTGGATTAGCAAACTTAGGGTTAGTCCCGATTTGTTGATATCTCGAGAGGAAAAGCTCGCCAGATAATGGGAAGTCTATTTGAAATTTATTTTTTCCACAGCTAAAAGGAAATAACAGATGAGGAGATTCTTATGTCTGTAACAAATTGGTTTGAAGATAAGCGCAAATTTGGTGGATTGATTGGAGCTTTCCCTGAAGAAGCTACCAGAGGCTCTATCTCAAATGAAAAAGAAAGAGAGAAGCGGATAAGTGTTAACACAAATAGAGGATTATGGGCTCGATGCGACAACTGCGGAAACATGCTTTATGTAAAATTTTTGAAACAGAATAAGAGTGTTCGCGAAGAATGCGGTTATCATCTTTCAATAAATAGTATGGAAAGGATCGAACTTTTAATTGATCGTAACACATGGATTCCCATGGATGAAGACATGACTACAAAAGATGTTTTAGATTTTTCCGACGAGGATTCTTATCAGAATCGTGTAGCTGTTTCGCAAGAAAAGACAGGTTTAACCGATGCTGTTCAAACAGGTATAGGATATCTAAATGGAACACTTATTGCGCTTGGTGTTATGGACTTTCACTTCATGGGAGGAAGTATGGGTTCTGTTGTGGGTGAAAAGATTACTCGTCTAACCGAATATGCCACGGACAAGTCTTCGCCATTAGTCTTAATTTGTGCTTCTGGGGGAGCGCGTATGCAAGAAGGAACATTGAGCTTGATGCAAATGGCTAAAATTTCTTCCGTCTTGCAAGTTCATCAAGTTCGAAAAAGATTACTTTATATATCAATTCTTACCTATCCAACCACTGGGGGTGTTACTGCTAGTTTTGGCATGTTGGGGGATATAATTATTGCCGAGTCCAAAGCGTATATAGCATTCGCTGGTAAAAGGGTAATTGAATAAACATTGCGTCAAAAGATACCCGAGGGTTTTCAAGCAGCTGAGTCTTTATTTGATAATGGGCTACTCGATTCGATCGTTCCACGTAATCTCTCGAAGGGTGTTTTGGGCGAGATTTCTGAACTTCATTCATCAGCTCCTTATAAAAAAGATTGAATCTTTATGAATTTTATTTCTTATTCTTATTTAGGAATTGGCCACATCTTACTCTCTCCCCTTTAGTTTAGTAATGGATAGGGAAACAATCATTATCTACGTTTTTTTTTTTAATACAAAAAATTTGTTGATCCGTTGATTCTGGCGTACTCATTCCTTTCCCGAGAAACCCGGAAAAAGAGATTCAATTTAGATTACTCTATTGGAAGTCTGGAAACAACCCCTTTTCTTTAAGGAACAAAAAGAATATCATTAGATATTAGAAAGAATAGCGAAACAGAGATATATTATTATACAAATAGATCTCTTCTTTTATTTATTGTAGTTGAGGTATTTTTATCATGGCAGCATCTTATCTACCCTCTATTTTTGTACCCCTAGTCGGTTTGGTGTTTCCAGCAGTTACAATGGCTATCTCATTTCTATATATAGAACGGGATGAAATCCTATAATTACTCTTTTTTACTCTTTGAATACGGGGTAACTTGTTCAGTGACTTCGTGATATCGATTGAATTTGAAGTATAGTCTTAGCTAATTCAACTAATACCTAATCGGGATAAAGTTCTTTCTTCTTAGCGATTCTCTTTATGTAAGTACCTAATAATAATATTATTAATGTTGCCCTAACCAATCTATGTCTCATTATCAATTCATAGAGAAATGAGATATAGATTGATTATTCGTTAATAGAATGCGTTACTCGTAGATAACTATTTCATCTGCTTGAGATCTGTTTTAATATCTCATATTTAAACGTAAATTTATCAAAAATAAGCGGAAGTAATGAACTGTAAAAAGAATAGTAGGGAAAGTAAAATTGATGACAAAATGACTAATCCATTTATTATCCAATCTGTGAGGAAATAGTAATGAATTGCCGTTCTAAATGGGTCCAAGTGGATTTTATAAAAGGCTCCCGTACAATTGCAAATTCATTTTGGGCCTGTATCCTTATCTGCGGTGCAACAGGCTTTTTACTAGTAGGATTTTCAAGCTGTGTCGGTGAAGATCTGATCCCCGGACTTTCATCCAAACACATTGTTTTTATTCCACAAGGTATTGTAATGTGTTTTTACGGAATCGCAGGCCTCTTTCTCGGTGTGTATATGTGGTGTACTGCGTTTCGGAACGTAGGAGGTGGATACAATTTGTTTGATAAGCGCGAAGGATTCTTTTCAATATTTCGGTGGGGCTTTCCTGGAAATAACCGCCGCATCCGTATTCGACTTGTACTAAAAGATGTAGAAGCGGTTGGATTGGAAAGTAGGGAAGGATTTTATCCGCGTCGGATTCTTTACTTGAAAGTGAGGGGTCGTCGAAATATCCCACTAACTAGGATCGGTGAAAATTTAACCTTAGGAGATATAGAAGAAAAAGCCGCCGAACCTGCTCGTTTCCCACGTGTATCGATCGAAGGTTTTTAAAATTTTCTTTCATAAGTGGATGGCTTACAAAGGAATGTAAGGTTACTAGAGTGGTAAAAAGGAGATTTCAGGGGGAGGGGCGAAAAAAGAATAGCCTAATCAATTAAACTGGTTAGTATTGCACTTCGCTTACTTCCCCTTCCTGATTAATAGATAGTTACAGTTAATATATGCGACTACAATGGTGGAAACAAAAAATGATTCGATGGTTTCTTAGTACTCCACATCGTTCCTCGGATAGAGCGTATCAGACTAGTAAGCGACTACATACTCTAATAGATGACTCTGCGTTTTTTGTGCAAGTAAAATCCTCCTCAGATAATTTATCGCGGGCTACGGCAATTACCAAAAATACGACATTCAATAAGTCTAGATATATAATATATTGCAGTCTTTTAGAGCACAGATTTAGTATAGTTATTTCGGGAATGCAAGGAGAACTGAGACTTATTTTCGGGACAAAACTCCTCCGATTTCTTCCATTTAGATTTAAGCCCTACCGGGCAAACAATTCTTTGACAAAGAATTGTTTGAATATTATTTTTCCGAACTTTCCAGATAGTCTCTTTTTTCAAAATATATATTTAAACTCTCGCCAAAAGTATTACATGAATGGTGAAACTGTCAATAAACAGAAGAAAAGAGTTAGCTTTTCAGAAAATAAACTGGAAACTTATTTTCCCTTTTGTATCTCTTACAAGTTAAATAATATAGAAAAAATAAATAGGAAATTAGCTTGGATTGAAGCAACTTTAAATGAGTTCGAAGCTAAGAGAGCACGTTATTTTATGAGCTCTTTTCCATTTCAAACTACCAAAAAAGCAATTGAAAAATCATTTAATTACGAATCAGCAAATTTGTCATCAGCTTATGAATCAATTAGTTTGGTGCCTCGTTCTGTAACTCGCACTTTATCTAGATTTAAAGCGGAATTGACAAATGAGTCAAGTTTGTTGATACATAATGATTTTGACTTAACTAGAAATCAAGCATTAGTCTCCCTTCAATATGTTGGTTGTTTTCTGCTTTTACCCCTCACGATTCCAATCAGTTTCAGAAATTGGTTTTTAGAGTCTTGGATTAGGGGTTGGTGGAACATTACTCAAACTCAGGTATTTATCAATCCTTTTCAAGAGGAAAAGGCTCTGAAACAGTTCCGAGAAGCAGAAGCATTACTATGGTTAGATAACGCGACTGGCTGTTTGGCAGATACACGGTTGCAACACTTTGATGCAAATGCATATGACGAGACTACTCAATTGACAGCAATGTATAACGAACTCAATATTCAGCTACTGCTGCAGCTAATAACTGATGTAATTAGTATTTCCATTTCAGCTTTATTGTTTCTAACAGGTCGAAAGAGACTTGCAGTTCTAAATTCCCGGATTCAGGAGTCATTCTATAGTTTGAATGACACAATGAAAGCGTTCTCCATTCTTTTACTAACTGATTTATGTGTAGGGTTTCACTCGCCCCATGGTTGGGAAATAGTGATAGGCACCCTCTTCGAACATTTTGGCTTCACCCCCAATAAATATGTAATTTCTCGCCTCGTCTCAACCTTTCCAGTTATTTTAGATACAGTATCCAAATATTGGATTTTTCGTCACTTGAATCGCACATCTCCCTCGATTGTAGCAACTTATCATACAATGAGTGGATGATAACCACTTTTCCAAATTTCTACTTAGCGGGCTAGACCAGTTCATTCTCTTGAATTAATTGCTCCCCCCCCCCATCTTGGTCGCCATCTGTTTACTAATAATGATAGAATAAAAAAAAAAATAGGGGGGGGGGAGGGGGAAGATTTGGAATAAGAAGAAATTAGTTGCTACCAAGCGGCGTCAACAGAGGTAACCCGTTTGTATAAAGACTTGAGACTAATCATCAATCTATGCAAAGAATAATTACGAATAAATGGATAACAAGGTTTTGGATTATGTCACTTGTACTTGGGGTATCGATCAGTTTCGATGAATTAAACTGTCCATCTGTATCAAATGCATATCCAATTTTTGCGCAACAGAATTATGAGAATCCCCGAGAAGCTACGGGGCGTATTGTGTGTGCCAACTGCCATTTAGCCAAGAAACCTGTGGATATTGAGGCCCCACAATCTGTTCTTCCCGATACTGTATTTGAAGCAGTTGTTAAGATTCCTTACGATACGTAGATAAAATAAGTACTCGCAAACGGAAAAAAGGGGGGTTTGAATGTTGGCGCTGTCCTCATCCTACCAGAGGGATTTAAATTGGCTCCCCCTAATCGCATTTCAGCCGAAATGAAAGAAAAATTAGGAAAATTATCGTTTCAAAGTTACCGTCCTGGCAAAGAAAATGTCATTGTCGTAGGACCAGTGCCGGGCAAATTGTACAGTGAAATAACATTTCCAATCCTATCACCAGATCCCGATACTAACAAGGAAGCTCATTTTCTGAAATATCCCATTTATGTTGGAGGAAATAGGGGGAGAGGACAAATCTACCCAGATGGGAGCAGAAGCAACAATACGGTCTATACCGCTTCAGTAACAGGAAAAGTCAATAGGGTTGTTCGTAAAGAAGGAAGGGGTGGATATGAAATCACTATTGAAGAGTCATCTGGTAATCGTGAAACAACTGATACTGTTCCTCCCGGTCTCGAACTCATTGTGTCAGAAGGTGAATTTGTGAAGGCCGATCAGCCATTGACTAATAATCCGAATGTTGGCGGATTCGGTCAGGGAGAGGTCGAAATCGTACTCCAGGACCCGCTGCGTATTCAAGGTCTCATAGCTTTTTTTGCATCGGTTGTCTTGGCACAGATTTTTCTCGTGCTTAAGAAGAAACAGTTTGAAAAAGTCCAGTTGGCAGAAATGAATTTCTGATTGCTTATTATTCTTTTTTTTCCCTTACGGGGCTAGATAGCCCAATTGACAATTACGTATGGAGAAAAAACTTTCAGTTGTCTACCTTTTAGGTTTGATAGTTACATAAAGATTGTTAATTATGTCAACTTTGATTTTGTTGTTGGCGTCAATGGCGTTGACACGACTTCTATCCACATGTATTTTAGAGCGCAATTGCTTTAATATTTTATCGCTCAGTCTCTTAGCTTGACTTTATCAAGTCTAAACTAGAGTACGGAAGATACAGTGGCGGGTAGGGGGGAGGGTAGACTATAAATATGAATGAGACTGATTAAAAACATTAATACTAAGTGAAGGTGGGGAAAAAAGACTCCACTTTTCAGTTTTTTGAACTATAAATCATACTCGAAATACTATTGATTGATCTGAGTATTTTGAACTGGCCCCCCCCCCTCCATACTGAAATAACTCTTTATAGTTATATAAAATATATGATATATATAATAGATAGATATATCAATATCTATCAATAATTATTCGTTTTAGTTTTTCTATTTAGCTTCGATCGATTCTTTAGAAAAGAATCGATCGACCCATTTCATCTATTCGACAAAAGATCGTAGGGCTTATAGCTAACTAAATCGAATTGCTTTTTGTTTTCTCCCCTTCGGTTAATTAAGCAAAAAGAAAAGAAAAAAATAAAGAATTCGTTTGTAAAATTCATAAAGATTCTATTGATTAGACAGCAATCATTATCGAAGAGAAGACCCCAACCCTGAGTACGCTCCGTAAAAAAATATGCCTAACGAACCTATCACAAGTGTACCGGCTACAGTACCTACCAACCATAAGGGAATCCTTCCAGTGGTATTTGTCATCTGCGCCACCTCCTTACTCCCTACTTTTTTGGCTTTATCATCTGGTCCCGACTCAAGACATGAACAGTCAAAAATAATTAGGATCTTAATATTTTTCGAACAATTTCTTTTTTTTTTTATTTTCTAATTAAAAAAGTAATTAGAAAATGGAACAGCAAGTACGAAAATCAATAATAATCCCCAATAAAGACTTGTACGATTCGATTCTACACTCTGTTTATTTGGATTTGGTTGTGTCGTAGATTCGAAGCTCACTAAAAACTATCTTTGAATGAATTGCATAGCTGATATGGACCCCAAGAAAAAAACCGTAGGTACAGCTAAACCGTGAACAGCTAACCATCTAACAGTGAAAATTGGATAAGTTTTATCTAACGCCATTGATATTGGTGTCTCCTAAAATAATTTGGTGAATGCGTCGACCTGTTCCAGCGAATCGAAGCGGCCAGTTACTAGAGGAACTTCTTGTCGGCTCTCTGAAAAATATTCATTTGGACGAGGACTTCCAAAAACATCGTAAGCTAAACCTGTACTGACAAAAAGCCAGCCTGCAATAAACAGGGAGGGTATAGTAATGCTGTGGATGACCCAGTATCGAATACTAGTAATGATGTCAGCGAAGGGGCGTTCTCCTGTATTCCCAGACATGTTCAGCTCCGTATCTATCTACTATATCTATCTTGTAATACTAAAAGGGATTGCTTCCCGAATGAGAGAAGGAATAAAAGATGCGAAATCTACCGGTAAACCTTTTCGAGCGGGACCTGAACCAAATTAGCATGTCACTTTTATACCCAGGGTATATCCGAAATATACTGGTTCAGTATAGCTATCCCACCTTTGATGCGGCAAGGCTACTCGCTCCTCTATCTCTTCATAGGGTAGGTGTTTAACACTTCCAAAATTTATGGTAATGGTTGCTTTGCTTATACCTAGACCAAACTTACTAAAAATACTTCACCAGCTTCGGAACTGCCCCGTGCGGTTATTCGTAGATGCAAGAAACTTATTTACCTCATTGCTCCGTTTTCCAGCCTGCCTTCGTCTATCGACATGTCCGGGCAATTCCTAATTTCAACTAAGTCTATACATACTAAGATACATATTAGTCTTAGGCGAAAGTGATGGGAAGATTGAGGGTAGTTACCAAAAAAAAAAGAAAAACTTGTTTAGCAATTCTTAATCAATTAATTACTGATCTATAGGCATTATGCGTTTGCCTATTTTATTAATTCAAGAAATAAGACATAATTATATCGAATAAACTAAATCAATAGATCAGATCACCCAATAATTGTTACTAATTAATTTTTACTTAATAACTTCGAGTAAAAAACTTTGATTCAGCAATTCCGAGTGATAAACTACTCGAAGAAATCTCGTATATCAATCGATCTATCAGATAATTTGGTATTCAAATTTATGATCACTCTATTAAGCTACTTCGCCTTTTTGATCTCTGTATTAACTTTGACTTTAGCTTTATTTATTGGATTGAACAAGATTCAGATTCTGTGATTTAGCATTATCATCTAGAACATAGATATAGGGGGAGATAAACAATAAAGGGGTCCCTACTGGCACCTACTAATTCGTCGCACTTACTAAATAATGTTTGGTTGATACGAGAATCAACTTCGGTAAGTATTTAAATAAAATATTTATAAACTAGAATGGTTGAAGCATCACTATCGGGAATTGTGTTGGGTTCGATTCCAATAACCCTAGCTGGATTATTTGTAACTGCATATCCACAATATCGACGTGGTGATCAATTAGATATTCGGTAGAATGAAATAACTACGGCATCTAATCTAAAATATGTTAAAAAAAAAAGTAGTGAAAAAAGATTCATTTGAAAATATTTTATTTTCTATTCAATGACTCAATAATTTCTAGTATTTATATGAAAATATTTGTTTATCTGATTTCGAAAACAGACATAAAGGGCTGTTTCGTCGACAACAAATCGGTTGTATTCGTTTTTTAAGTATTTTGTATTTGACACTTATTATTTCTATATTTCTAATAAGTAATCCTCGGGTAAAAGGTAGTAGACACGCCCTGTAGGATTCGAACCTACGACATCGGGTTTTGGAGACCCGCGTTCTACCGGACTGAACTAAGGGCGCCTCTATTCTCAGAGTCATTCTTAGATTTGAGAGATATGATAAATGGCGCAGCTTCCCTCCGCACTCCGCGGGGAGGAAACAAAATTTAGGAGTATCTTTTTCTTTGCAAAAGAAAAAGATACGGAAATCAATTTGTTGAAAAGAAGTCCTACCCCCGAAACTTGATGCATGAATCAAAATTAGGGATGACGGGATTTGAACCTGCGACATTTTGTACCCAAAACAAACACGCTACCGAGCTGCGTTACATCCCTATATATTTCGATTTGTAACTGGTATCATTGAACTAATGCTGTTTTGTTTAATGTATTATAACTGATAACTGTAGATACCGGCTACCAATAAAGAAAACAATTATCTTTTTTAATAGATAGATACACTCTAACACTCCAGTTAATTCTTACTTTTCTTTGTTATTTTTTTTTCATCCATATCGCTGATGTTATTGCCACAAATATATATATAGTACTTTGGTTTTATCAGTTCTTATTTTCAAAAAGATTGATTTAGATCTAGAGATTCTAAAGGATCGGTTCTTCAAAAAGGAAGATAAAGAAATAGGAGAGAATAAAGACTACGAGATATACGACTAAAACCTTAAGAATAAGGAGTATTTTTAATGCAACATGTGAAGACCTATCTTTCCACGGCTCCTGTCGTTGCTGCAATATGGTTTGGATTATTGGCTGGTTCCTTAATAGAAGTTAATCGTTTTTTCCCAGACGCTTTATTATTTCCCTTTTTTTAATCCGAAGAGCTAATTTCATAGAGATGATACAAAACAAAAAAGAATTGGATAATTCTACGTTTTACAAAAAGACTAGAATATAACCGAGTTATTGATGAGGATAACTAAAATTTAAACTTTATTGCTAAAACTTCGCAAGTAGTCCGTTCAAACCCATTTGGATCTACTTGCGACCCTTTTCCTGAAAAATAAAAAAGAAAAAGAAGAAAGAATAAAACTTCTTTTATTATGATACATTTGATTTTATGACCAAAAGTAAAGATGTGAGGGTGACCATTGCTTTAGCATGCACAATCTGTACCAGCAAAGAGGCTGGCGACAAATCCACAGGTATTTATCGATACACTACACGTAAGAACCGCCGTAACACACCTATTCGGTTGGAATCAAATAAATTTTGTGTTTATTGCCACAAACATACTTCTCATAAAGAAGTAAAAAAATAAAGAATATTTCTAATTTAATTTGTAAGTAATCAATATTAATCTGTATTGGTAGTCACAAAAAAATATCACGAATAAAATTAAACGATCTCTTCGTAGACGTTCCCCGTCTATTCGCTCTGATGAAACTATTGATTACAAAAATACGAGCTTACTCCGTCGATTCGTCAGTGAACAGGGAAGAATATTATCGAGACGGATGAATAGATTAACTTCCAAGCAGCAGCGTTCGGTAGCTATCGCTATCAAAAGAGCCCGTATTTTGGCTTTGCTACCCTTCTCAAATAATGAGAATTAAAGAATTCTTTAAAATCCATTTTGAATATTTTCAATTCGATAACTAAAAAGATTCTGCAAAATAAATGGGATTCATTTGATACCTATAAATCAGTCTGTCCATCTGTCTATTTTTTTTTTTTGCTTCTTCCTTTTTCTCTGTGATATATTTGCGAGTTATTTCTTTGTTCATTTCATCTCTGGCCTCTCCGTTTAAATCCGGAGAGGCTTACCGCTGTATGTCAATATTTATTATCATTAATTGTTCTTACGAGCCTGGAAGAGCGATAAGCGTCTAGAGTAGCTACTTGCGCGAGTATCTTGCGATTGATAAAAACTTGATTATCAAACAAATTGTGAATCGTCGAACTGTACGTAATTCCATGTTTTCGTGCTGCTGCATTAATCCGAACAATCCACAGATGACGGAATTCTCTCTTCCGATTCTTTCTATCTACATAAGCGCAGGCTAATGCCCTTTTTTCTTGCTGGTTCGCTGCTCTAAATAATCTTGAATGAGCCCCCCGAAACCCGGATGCAAAGTCGAGAATGCCTTTACGATATTTCCGAGCTATGGATCCTCGTTTCACTCTGGTCATTATACGTATAGCCTCACAAAAAAGAATTATATTTTGTCTGAGAAATCCATTTATTCCTGGGCTCTGCTACTCCCTTAAATTAAACAGCTTGATTTCAATATCTCTTCTTTTAAGCTATCAATTATTAGAAATAGATATGCTGTGCTGATGTACCCTCCCGAAGAAATCAAGATATCGAAGCTAGATTCTTATTTTAACCACACTTACTATTATGTGCGATGCTATACCACGTTTTTCATTTTTAGTAGGTCATTATATCTCATAATTATCCATAAATTTGTCGGTTGTAACGAACTTCCGTTTTCTTTCTCTAATGTGATAAATGAAGATTCCGCCGGCTTTTGCTACTCCGACTTTCCCTCCCGTAAAAACTCTGGTACAGGGTGGATACCCCACCCCCAATTATTGATCTGTCAATAAGCAGTATATTGTACCGGGGATACCACGGATTCCGATGTTTCCGTGATCAACTTTTTATGGCAGACGGGTCCCTCCTATATACCGGAGCCTAGACTTTCTTTCCGAAGATAAGAAAAATAAGATTGCTGTCGGCGGGTCGTATGATCCCCAATATTGAACTCAGTCCATTAAGTTGGGCTTTTGCACTTTCATCTCTTTTTTCATTATTTTTTTTTTTCAAAAGAAATTATATGTATAGTAACGGTATTTTACGCTGGAGGTTGGCGTAACGGCTGACCCGTGATTATCGCCATAACAATGGGATTGGCAAAATAGATATAGAGGTTTATATCAATTGCTTAGTTTCGCTTAATAACTTAATTTATTATCATCGATTGGTTTTTATCGTCCCAAATCAAAATGATCGGATTTGCACCGATTTTAACCACGAATTCCTATTTCTTATCGAAACAGATAGATTATGGAATTATTCCCACTTCAATTGAAGGATTATTTCACAATGTCAACCCCCCAATGTCTTAGGTCTCCGATCCGAACGGTTCACACATACACCCTAGTACATACTCCTCTACGTTGAGGGCATCCCCGAAGAGCGGGGGATTTCGTCCCACTCCCCAACCGTTGTCTTGCTTTTCTAATTAGTTGCTGATTTGTTGGCACTTTCAAAAAAACATATCTTTTATTTGGTTCGAAATATTCTCAACCATTTTCTAAAATTTGCTACATCTTAATATCTAGCAATCAATATATCTTTTTTATAAGATTCTTTTGTTTTGTTTAAATTACGAAAAGATAAAAGCGAAGACTTACTTTTTTAGGTGGATGGAATAGTAACTGGCTAGACAAATAAGCATGATACTACAAAAAGAAATGATCAAATCATAGGAATTAGATTCCTTTTTATCGGAAATCTCAGTTACTTCCTACTGGTTAATTCTTCAAGTTGAAACGTTTTCCAATGCTACAGGGTCCGCAACGCCATAATCCTGAGCTTCTTCTGCTGACGGAAAAACATCTCTTTCCATGTCTTCGGAAATGATCCACAAAGGTTTACCGGTTCTTTGGGCGTAGACTTTGGTTATGCAATCGCGGATTTTTGATGCTTCTTCTGCTTCCATAACGCATTCTCCTGCCTGTCCATCATAATACGAACTAGCGGGTTGATGAATCATTACCCTAATTAGATGACTCCGATTAAGTTCAACCGTACAAGCAAATTCTTTTGCATACGGCTATACTTCTCAAGGGGCAACAAAGTCTGTTCAAATTAGCAGTTAACCATTAATTCTTTGTTCTAAACTAAGAGAAAAGAAAAGATGCTGTCAACCCCTTTTTATTGCAATACTATAACAAGAATATTACGAGATTATACCATCCTTTCTTTCAAACGTATTATGATGGTTCTGCCGCTGTATTGCGCTAGCAATCCCAGAGTTTGCTATATATACTCTCAATGGATAATGGAATCAGCATTAACTAACTCTTTAAAAACTTGAATTTTACTAAATTATGTAAATTCTACACTTTATAAAATTTATGACGCTAAAATAAATCGAGTTAAATTTAGGATTTGGATTGAATCCACTACAAGTTTTTTGACTTGTTTTATTCCCTCGGCGTTTCACTATTTCAAAATTAAATGTGTGTAAGAGGAATTGCCAAGTAATAGTTGCCATGCTATTGTTACCTTAACTAGGCGCAGGCATATTATTTTTAATATGTACAAATCATTGGCGCCAAGCGTGGGGTAGTGCTATACGTCTGGTAATTTCTCCTCCAGCCAAAATGGAGGATCCCATTGAAGCAGCTAGTCCCATGCAAATAGTATGTACATCTGGTACAACAAATTGCATTGCGTCATAAACAGATATTCCAGCTAATACTGCCCCACCGGGTGAATTTATATACGAGTACATATCTTTAGCTTGATCTTCTCCATTTAGATACATCATGATACCGATAAGTTGATTAGCAATCTCGTCATCGACTTGTTGACCTGGAAAAAGAAGTCTCTCCCGATAAAGTCGGTTGATTGGGATAGGTTTTTGCGACTCCTATCCTGTCGCCCCCCCCTCTAGAACCGTATAGGTTTCGTTAGATACATACGGCTCTGGTAGCTTTTACATCAAATAAGTGTAAGAAAGTATTATTTTTTTTTTAATCTTTTTTTTTCATACCACCCGTATTAGCATTTTTGGTTCAAGTTTGTCTGGCCCAACTTTTGCACATCCTGAACCACCTTGTAACTGGCAATCGGTGAATTTACCCCAGTGTTTTAACTTTTTCCTCTTGCACCAATATATTTCTGTTTGTGATTGAGTCCTTATTTTTTTGACGAGTCTTTAGGTTCATTTTCTACCCCGGAGGTTGTGGAGTTCCGATCACTATTTGCACATACGGAACAAATAATTTTACTTCCCCTTTATTTATTTACAAATTTTATGTCACAGATTCAAAATAGAAATCTATTTAATTCTTTTTTATGTTTCGATTCTTAATTCGTAGTCATTTTGGCTACGATCAATATCTGGGACTGAGTAACCAGAGCCCGAGCAATCTGTTTATTCCAACTAACCGTGGATTCTAACGACTATTTAATCTACTGAAAGATTCTTTTCACGCATTTGAACGCTGATAGATTAATCAGTTTCAAGTGAGATAGAGACAAGTCAATCGGATAAGAAATGACAGAAACAAGTCTCATTTGGCTCAACGCACCTGACAAGCCGCGCTATACGTCAACCCAAGCCGCATCTTCTTCTCCAGGTAGACGAAAGGGCACCTTTGGAACACCAATTGGCATATAAAAATTATCGATATTAGAATTATCTCCAAATTGGGAACGCGGTAGCCAAGCCACATTAAAAAGAAGCTTCCATTATATTATAACATGCTTGATGAAGACAACATGGGTTAATACAATTGTATATTTTTGCAGATATTAACAGACTCTAATGGGACCAATCTCTACATTGTTATATAAAGTGCGTAAATGCTAAGATATCTATGCCTTTATATGTTTCTGAAAAATAAAGATTACTAGTTTACTTTAAAGTACTATTTGCTTTGTACAAACCAAACAAAGGTGAAACAAGATAATAACAAGGAGGGGTGCCTCTCTCTAATCTAATAACGAACCAAGATATTGATTTCTATATCCCGTACAATAACTTATATTTGATTTCTTTATAAAATATAATGCAAGCCTATATTGCAAGAAAGTTACGTAGTGGTCATTTATCTCCAATATCCAAGAAAGGGGTTTCTCACGGGTTTGCCTTGGTATCGCGTTCATACCGTCGTATTAAACGATCCTGGTCGTCTTATTTCTGTACATTTAATGCATACTGCTTTGGTCTCTGGCTGGGCGGGTTCAATGGCTTTATATGAGCTAGCTGTTTTCGATCCATCGGATCCCGTTCTTGATCCTATGTGGAGGCAGGGTATGTTCGTCATTCCATTTATGACTCGCATTGGAATAACAAAATCGTGGGGAGGTTGGAGCATCACCGGAGACACCGCAACTGATGCAGGTATCTGGAGTTACGAAGGAGTAGCCGCGGCTCATATCATACTATCCGGCTTGTTGTTTTTAGCCGCTATTTGGCACTGGGTTTATTGGGACTTGGATCTATTTCGCGACGATCGCACGGGAAAACCGTCCCTGGATTTACCAAAAATATTTGGAATCCACCTATTTCTTTCGGGAGTACTTTGTTTCGCGTTTGGAGCTTTTCATGTAACAGGTTTATTTGGCCCCGGTATTTGGATATCAGATCCCTACGGATTAACCGGAAAAGTAGAACCCATAGATCCAGCTTGGGGGGCTGAAGGTTTTGACCCGTTTGTACCAGGCGGAATAGCCTCACATCACATAGCAGCGGGAGTTTTAGGTATACTTGCGGGCTTATTTCACCTAAGTGTTCGCCCTCCCCAACGATTATACAAAGCTTTACGTATGGGAAATGTCGAAACTGTCTTGTCTAGCAGTATTGCTGCCGTGTTTTTTGCCGCTTTTGTGGTTTCTGGAACCATGTGGTATGGTTCCGCTGCTACCCCAATCGAATTGTTTGGGCCCACTCGTTATCAGTGGGATCAGGGCTATTTTCAACAAGAAATCGAGAAACGAATACGATCAGGTGAAGCCGAAAATCTAAGTCTATCTCAAGCTTGGTCGAAAATCCCGGAAAAACTAGCCTTTTATGACTACATCGGTAATAACCCAGCCAAAGGTGGATTGTTTAGAGCAGGGGCAATGGACAACGGCGACGGGATAGCCGTTGGCTGGTTAGGTCATGCCGTTTTCAAAGATAGAGAAAGCCACGAACTCTTTGTACGCCGTATGCCAACTTTTTTCGAAACATTTCCCGTAGTCTTGGTAGATGGCGAGGGTGTTGTTAGAGCCGATGTACCATTTCGACGAGCAGAATCAAAATACAGTGTTGAGCAAGTCGGTGTAACCGTAGAATTCTTTGGCGGTGAACTAGATGGTGCTAGTTTCAGCGATCCTGCTACAGTAAAGAAATATGCAAGGCGCGCCCAATTGGGTGAGATCTTCGAGTTTGATCGTGCCACTTTAAAATCAGATGGTGTTTTTAGAAGTAGTCCACGGGGTTGGTTTACTTTTGGTCATGCCACTTTTGCTCTTATTTTCTTTTTTGGTCACATTTGGCACGGTGCAAGAACCTTGTTCAGAGACGTTTTTGCTGGTATCGATCCGGATTTAGATGCCCAAGTTGAATTTGGGGCATTTCAAAAGTTGGGAGATCCAAGCACCAAAAGACAAGCTGTTTAAACATTTTTTTCTTACTTACCCCATTAAATTCTTTTATTTATCGGGTTAGTTATAAAAATTGACAAAATAAAAAAAAAAAAAAAATATTTTAAGATTTAAAAATTTACTAAATTTATTTAATTGAATAGTTTTGAATACTTCGAAGTCAAGCAAAAGACAAATTTGGAAGAACTAGAAGTCTTCCTAATTGCAATTAGTATGAAAGATATCTATAAAATACCACTATTACAGTCAAATCCATGGAAGCACTGGTTTACACATTTTTGTTGGTAGCAACTTTAGGTATAATCTTTTTTGCCATCTTTTTTCGGGAACCTCCCAAAGTACCTAGCAAGAATAAATAGAGAGCTCTCTCAAAAAAACAGATTGTGTTCAATCAGCAAAATCAGGACTTTTTAAAAGTAGAATTAAGCTGATTAGAGACCTTCCTTTTCAATTTTGCGAAGGAAGGTCTACCGGTTCGACTAATCTTCATGTTCCTCAAAGGGGTCTCTGAGCTCTTTGGCGGGTTGACCGGAAGCTGTATACAAAGCGTAACCGGTAAAACTAACGAGTGAACAGGAGATAGAGATAGCGATCGAAGTTGCGGTTTCCGTTGCCATGTAATCCAAAAAAATATTAATTTATACTTCACTTCATATAATAGTATACAAAGTCAATATATTTCAATCAATTGAACAGACTCTATGGCTACAAAAGTTATTGATGACACCCCTAGGGGTAAACCCAAAATAAGTTTATTGGGAATGATTTTGAAGCCGCTTAATTCAGAATATGGAAAGGTTGCTCCCGGATGGGGGACTACCCCCCTGATGGGATTTTTCATGGCTTTATTCGCAGTATTCCTAGTTACTATTTTGGAAATTTATAATTCATCCGTTTTATTGGATGGTATTCCAATTAGTTGGTAGAAAAGTCCCGAACCCCGTTTATGTTATTAACGGCAATAGCTGATAGCTGGGGATTCAGAAATGGATACTTCACTACACCAGAAAGAATAACGGAAGTTAAATCGCGCGAACTTTAAATGTTATTAAAAAACAATAATATGGGTGTGTGATTCGTCGCAATTAATCTGGTTCAACAAATAAATAATCTTTTATTTAAAAAGATTCTCTTATATTATTGGTATCTCGCCAGGTAGTAGTCGAGTTATTAGCACCCGAAACGCGAGAATTCTAATATTTAGTATAAAGTTCAAACTATGATTAATTTGCATCAATTTACTACTTAAATTTCATGATGAATTTGTTATTTGATGCTGCTAATTCGGTGCTTTCTCAAAAAAGATACTGATGAAGTGTGTGTGTGTGTTACTTGTAGTTGGTTGCTACATTATATAGGTTTATTAAAAAAGAAATAAGAATAAAAGAACTATGTAGGGTTTCGATTCGAGGCGATGGGGGAGTTGTCGCCCATTACGTGTTCCTACCCAGAAAAGAATTTCTTGAAATATAGTAAAAATCTAAGGTTCTGTTGATGCAAAAAAGAATCAGATAAGAACGAAAAAAGACTTTATTCATTTATTTACCCCCTCCAACTTCTTTTTAGGGGGGGGGGGAGTAGTTCGATAAGATTAATAGATTTCCCAAGACGCTAGAATTACTGGGTTTTAATTCAAAAATAAAAGCTAACATGAGATCGAAGTAAATTGTATTTCCGAATTTGCCGAGGATAAGTTGCCTCTTACTCCATCAATTGATAAGAGATATTATGGGTCTGCAGCTTTTTACCATTTCTTCAACCGAGTAACTACTAATGAAAAGGGCGATGCTTAAATGACTTTGCTTAAGCTGTATGAGAAAAAAGTCTCATGTACAGTTTACGAAGAGGGAGTTAAAAACACTTACCTATCTCACTAAGGTATATGATTGGTTTGAGGAGCGCCTAGAAATTCAGGCAATTGCTGATGATATAACTAGTAAATATGTCCCTCCACATGTGAACATATTTTATTGCTTGGGGGGAATCACGCTAACTCGTTTTTTAGTTCAGGTAGCCACCGGTTTTGCTATGACTTTTTATTATCGTCCGACTGTTACAGAAGCTTTTTCTTCAGTTCAATATATAATGACTGAAGTTAATTTTGGTTGGCTGATTCGATCTGTTCATCGATGGTCAGCAAGTATGATGGTATTAATGATGATTTTGCATGTATTTTGCGTTTATCTGACGGGAGGGTTCAAAAAACCCCGCGAATTGACTTGGGTTACTGGGGTGATTCTAGCCGTATCAACTGTCTCTTTCGGTGTAACTGGATATTCTCTACCCTGGGATCAAATTGGTTACTGGGCTGTCAAAATTGTAACCGGTGTACCCGAAGCTATTCCCCTAGTAGGATCTTCATTAGTAGAATTATTACGAGGAAGTGCTAGTGTCGGCCAATCAACGTTAACTCGTTTTTACAGTTTACACACTTTTGTATTGCCACTTCTTACTGCTGTTTTTATGCTGATGCATTTCTTAATGATCCGTAAACAAGGCATTTCGGGTCCTTCACGATTTATCCATAAATAAGGAATGATAAATATCTATCGCTATATCGGTGTGGAATATCTTTTTTAATAAATGGTCGTTCTATTGCCGTCGATACTTATTACTAAGCCACATTATATGATAAGTTATCTAACGGATTTAGTTATCGTCTCAAACTATTGAGACAAAAAAAGCGAAGAGTCAAAGGAAAATATTTGGATTATGGGAGTGTGTGACTTGTATCAAGACGTGTAGGCTATGCAGACATCAAATTGGACACTGCTGCAACCAAAGATGTGTCTCTTTTCCAACCTTTCTTTGAGAATCAGATTCGAAACCTGGAGATAAAAACCTCTTTTTCGAACTAAGACTAAAGTTTTTTAGAGAATGTTTTCCACGATCGAACCAAAATTTATGAAAGGCCTCGTGAAATCCTATAAATCTAATTGGGATTGTTTGAAGCTTTTGAACATACGGTTTTCAAAACGGTGCATACATTTCTTTTGCATCAAATGCTAATTATTTGCAAGAATAACCGTTGGGGTAAAAAAACGATCTAAAGATATATATATAGCCAACGTTGTAACAAGTTAATATCCTATACCTTACTTAGTTCATAAGTATCTTGTCTTGTATAAACTTGCAATGACACGGCACGTACGTATGGGATACGAGATAACCCGCGAAGCCTTATTTTATTATTGAGCTGATTCGGATCAGAAGCCATTTTGCAGAATAACTCTTTTGCTTGTTCATTCCTTCTTTTTATTTGCCAACCTAACCGTTGCAAATAAGAAATAAAATAATTCTATATTTGCTCGAGCCGTATGAGTAGAAATTCTCATGTTCGATTCTTATGGGGGAATGAGAAGTCCACCCCAATAACAAAAAAACCTGACCTGAACGATCCTGTTTTGAGAGCAAAGTTGGCTAAAGGTATGGGACATAATTATTATGGGGAACCCGCTTGGCCCAATGATCTTTTATATATATTCCCTGTAGTAATACTAGGAACCATTGCATGTACTGTGGGATTGGCTGTTTTAGAACCATCAATGATTGGTGAACCAGCAAATCCGTTTGCAACTCCTCTAGAAATATTACCTGAGTGGTATTTCTTTCCCGTATTCCAAATACTTCGCACAGTGCCCAATAAACTATTAGGTGTTCTTTCAATGGCGTCAGTACCCGCAGGTTTGCTGACCGTTCCTTTTCCTGAAAATGTAAATAAATTTCAAAATCCGTTTCGGCGCCCAGTAGCCACAACAGTCTTTGCAATTGGCACCGCAGTCGCTATTTGGTCAGGTATTGGAGCAACTTTACCCATAGATGGATCTTTAACTTCGGGTCTTTTCTAATATTTCCTATTAACTTGAAAGATATTCAAATATAGTCTAGGGAATAAATGTCAGCTCCCTCGGGCCAAGACAAGATTTCCCTAGACTTAATTGTTTTTTGAGTCAAAAATATCGAATTTTTAAAATAAATTGTTTCTATTTGCTTATGCAAAAATAATTAGAAATCAAAACTTCATTCCTTATTTTTCATTAACTTATATCTTTTTTAGAAAACCTTTGAAAAGGAGATTGTAACATACAAGAAATGAGCTGGCTTATCTCAAAAAGAAAAGGAATTGGATTTTGCTGCTTGTTCTTACTAATTAGTATACAACTCATTCTTATTTTTTGGTAATTCTATGGCGAAATGTTCCCACAAAGCCTTTGATACCTGATCTACAGACTTTTGTCCAAAACTCTTTATTTTTGATAAATCTTCTCGGCTATAATTAAGCAAATCGGCAATTGTGTTTATTTTGGCCTTTTTTAGACAATTAAAGGCTCTGGCGGGTAATTCTAGTTGGTCAATAAACGTATTTTCGGATAGCTTTTTCCCTAGTTTATTCAAGTCATAATTTTGTGAATATAATCCCACTGAAACATAAGAATTTTTAGAATCCCCCGAACAAGGTATATCTTCAGGTTTTACGTGTAAAAAAGGACTTAATAACTTTATTAGCTTTTCAGAAGCCTCACAAATTGCTTCGTCTGGGGTCAGACTGCCATTAGTCCATATTTCAATGAATGATAATTCTCGCGTCGCTTTACCACTTCCAAATAAATGTACGCTATAATTTACGTTCCGAACAGGCATAGATACAGCATCAACGGGAAATTCTCCATCTTTATATCCATTTAGATTTTCTATACGATACCCACAATCTTTTTCAATCTTTAATTCAATATTTACAGATATTGGTTGAGTGATAGTAACTATGTATTGCAAATCGTCAACTGCTTTAATAGAGGGTGGAAACGTTATATCACCCGCAGTTACTTTTTTAGGACCAATTACGGATGATACTGCTTCTTTAACATCATTGGAGTCGTTCTTAGGTGCAATTTCCTTTAGATTAACTAAAACATCATGTATTGTTTCTTTAATACCCGTTATTGTAGAATACTCGTGCATAACTCCGTGAAACTTTGCACATGTTATGCTTGTTCCTTGAACTTCTTCTAATAATGCTCTACGCATGGCAATTCCCACAGTATTAGCTTGGCCCTTCTTGAAAGGAGATACAACAAAACGACCATAATGAAGACGCTTATTTTCTGTCTTAGATTCAACGCATTTCAATTGAATTGCCTGAGTACAGATCGATGTTTTACACGTAAGCATGGAAGCATTCCCTTGAATTTTTTCTAGTTTTTATATAACTACTAGTTGTTAAACGCGTCTTTTTCGGGGGGGTCGGCACCCATTATATGGCATGGGGGTCACATCACGTACGAAACTGAGAATTATGCCGCTTCTTCGAATGGCCCGCAAAGCGGTGTCTCTTCCTGGACCAGGTCCACTCATCATAATTTCTGCTTGCTTCATACCTCGATCCATTGAAGTGCGAATAGCATTTTCTGCTGCAGCTTGAGCAGCAAATGGCGTACTTTTGCGTGTACCCTTAAATCCGCAGGCACCAGCGGAACACCGAGGAACTACCTATCCCCGAACATCCGTGACAGTAATAATGGTATTATTGAAACTTGCTTGGATATGGATAACCCCCTTCTGTACTCCGCGCTTTATTTTTCGTGAACGAATCTTTTTTGAGTTAGTTGACATAGTTAATTGATTATTCATATTTGAAGGCTATTGTTAATTGTTAATTAATTGTATGTCTAAATATTTTGACTATCCCTGCCTCTGCTTATGTTTCGGATTGCAACAAATTACCATGATTCGTCCACGTCTACGAATCAATCGACATTTTTCACATATTTTGCGAATAGAAGCACGAATTTTCGTAACTACAACCTTAAATTATTTGGATAAATCTATTAATAGATTTGAAAAACATCATTCCTTTTTACTAAATTGAAACAAAAATTTGAAAAAGCAGATAATTACTAGATGAGGGCATCACCAGTAAATTTTATTGATTGCTATTTGTATGTTTACTTCGAAGTCGATAAATGATACATCCTTTGGTAAGGTCATAAGGACTTAATTCGGCTCTTACCCTATCTCCCGGTAATATTCTTATGTAATTCCGTCAGATCTTTCCCGATATATGAGTTAAAACTTGGCATCCATTATCCAAACACACTCAAGACATGGCATTGGGAAGCGATTCGGTAACTGTACCCTCTATGTCAATAGGATTCTGCTTTTTCATTATTCGAATTAGATAAACCTCCGTAATTTATACATTCTTTTGATAAATTGCTAACTCAGTGGATATCACTAATAACTTGTTTGTAATGCAATTATTTTGAAAACAATTGATTTCTTTTTTGTTGAAAATACTTTTTCAAATTACCAAATATGACATAATATTTCCCCCCCAATCTTTTTGTGTCGAGCCTCCCGATCTGTAATAAGTCCATGCGACGTCGATGAAATTGTAATTCCCATACCACCCAATATTTTAGGAATTTGCCGACAATCCGAATAAACTCTCAATCCAGGCTTGCTAATACGTTTGATAACTGCAATATAAGGGTCTTTCTTCTTACCAAGATATTTCAAGCTCACATCCAGGAACTCTTTTCCATTATCCTTGTGCTTCACAGCGTTTTTTAGAAAACCTTCTTCTACCAAAATTTGTACGATGCGTTCAGTTATTTTAGTGGCAGGTATCGTAATCATAGCTTTTCTTCTTATGTTGCCATTTCTTATGGCAGTAAGTACAGTAGAGATTGTGTCGTTAGCCGTAAAATATCAATCAGTAGTTTTTATAGTTATCAATACCAGAATGATTCCTAAGCTCTTTTTTGCTCTGTTTCATCTAATTTAATTTTGTTTATTCGAGATAGTTATAGAAATTTTGTTTATCAAATTGATGATGCTAAATTGATTAAATCCTTAATCTTTATAAAACTTCAGGCGCTAAAGATACTACTTTGGTAAAATTGTAATCTCTTAATTCCCTAGCTACTGGACCGAAGATCCTAGTCCCCCTAGGGTTTCCTTCTTGGTTGACAACAACAGCCGCATTGTCATCGAATCCAACAATCATTCCGTTACATCGTTTTATCCCTTTACGAGTACATACTACCACCGCCCTAACCACTTCTGATCTTTTTATAAGCATATTGGGTACTGCTTCTTTTACTACAGCCATTATGATATCACCCGTACTCGCATATCTACGGTTACCCGTTCCTAACACTCGAATACACATCAATTTGCGGGCTCCACTGTTGTCTGCTACATCTGAATAACTTTGAATTTGAATCATTTGATAATCGATAAAAATAATAGGTGTATTTGTAATATATTCGAATGAAAAGAGATTTATTCCACCCAAAGATTTTTGGGAATAAGTGAATTATTGCTATTATGACTAATTCAACCCTGATTATTAGTAAAATGAATACACTTTACTAATAATCAGGGTAACTCCTTAGACATGGCGTTGGTGTCGTCATCATCAGTATTATTCTTTTTAATACTACTTATTTTTCCATTTTTTTTTTTAAGTATCACGATTCATAAGTAGTTACTACTCGAGTAGGCACGGGCATTTTGTGGGCAGCCATTGCCATAGCAGTTTTGGCTATATCTTCTGATATTCCACTCAATTCATAAATTATTCGGCCTGGTTTAATTGCAGATACCCAATATTCCGGAGATCCTTTGCCTGATCCCATGCGTGTTTCTGCGGGTCTCATTGTAATGGCTTTGTCGGGAAAAATTCGTATCCATAGCTTTCCACCCCGACGAGCGTAGCGCGTTATTGACCTCCTTCCCGCTTCTATTTGTCTAGCAGTAATCCAAGCAGGCTCCAGGGCTTGAAGAGCAAATTTTCCAAAGCAGATGGTGTTGCCACGACTAGATATTCCCTTCAACCTTCCTCTATGTTGCTTACGATATTTAGTTCGTCTGGGGTTACAGTCGATATTGGAATAATTTATCAATCTCTGATACAGAACCGGACGTGGAAGTCTACTTCCATCCGGCTCCTCATGAATTTGATAGCATTTCTCAGATTTTGTTAATTTATTAACTTTTTTTATGTTGTTGTGTACTTTTTATTTGTTTTTTTAATTTTCATTTATGAGTAACACTTCAACAATTACTGGGTACTAAAATCCACGGGCGATAATAAGCTCGATCTTATAATTTATTTTTTGCTTTTAAAGTAAAAGTATGGGCTTCTTTCGCCATCCCATCTACCGAATGCTGATATTAATAAAGTAAATTAATAAGATTCGGAAGTTGCCTCGTTGTTTTAGTCTCTTATAACATACATTTTGGTATCCCCCACCAGCAACGGAGCTTTTTACTTTATCTTAATTTTGTTAAGTCAACGCGTTCCTAGTAGTAGTTGACTGGAAGCTCTACTTCACTCTCATATTCACAATTTGTAAATTGTGCTACATCACGCAGCTTTTCGGGAGTTAAGCGGTTAACCATACGATTTCGAGAAGGAAAAATGAAAATAATCGAATTTTAATTTATCGAGGTAATCATAAATAGGTAATTGTTTCAGCTTTTCCATAAAACAATTTTCCATGGATAAACACTTTATTTGTGATGAGATAACCCCACCCTGTCTTCGGCATTGATTTGTTTACTACTCAAAAAAAGACAGTCGATTATTCAATCAATTAGTTTTTTATGAATAAAGAGATATTGTTTGTACGAGTCGCACACTAAGCATAGCAAAGATCTTTTGGATTTTGAAATGAAAAGATTGAAATTAGAATAGAATCAAGCTATATCAGGCTACATCAAAATCGATTAAATAGTGTTTGTTTTTTGATAAGGATCATTCAGTACCCCTAAATGTCCAGATCTTTATGCCTAGAACCCCATGAATTGTCTGAGCCGGGTAATATGAATAGCCTATACGAGCTTTAATAGTTTGAAGGGGGACTCTACCTTCCCTAGCCCATTCAATCCGAGCCATCTCACTACCGTTGAGGCGTCCGGCTATTTGTATCTTAATGCCCTTATCGCTGGTTCTTCCAACCAATTCGATAGCTTTTTTCATAGTTCGTCGAAAAGGAACTCTATTTTTTAATTGTGAAGCAATATGTTCGGATAATATTTTTGGTTCCCCATATGGTTGAGGAACACTACTTAATATTACTCGGAGCTTGCGACTTTCAATTCCTACTATTTTTTCGATATCATCCTTCATTTGACTAATTCCTGAACTTTGTTGTTCAATAAGTAAATCAGGAAATCCCGTATGTATATCAACTCGAATTAGATCTGTTTTACGTTGGATTTCAATATGTCCAATTCCGCCATAATTTGTGGCTTCTGTCATATGTTTCGCGATATACCGCTCCACAGAGGTCCGTATTTGGCTATCTCCTTTGAGAAACTTTGGATAATCTTTTGTCTGTGCAAACCAATAAGAAAAATGCTTCTAATTTACACCGAGTCGAAAACCGAGTGGATGAATCTTCCGTCCCATATCTATTTATCCTCAACTCAATATTAAATTGATTAATAATCCTTTTTGTTGTTTTCTTTAAAATTTCAATCAAATTTCAACACGTTCCAATAATTAAGCTTTTTATATGGAATTATCTTTCTATCTTTGCCACAAATTTGGGTTCTGACTTAATAATTACTTTACGAATGGGTTTCTTTATCGGGTAACCTCGGCCCTGGGCTCGAGGTCGGAACCTTCTCAAATATGTGGATTTCTCAGCTCAGGCCTCACTGATAAACAAATCGGATTTATTCAATCCAAAATTAGTATTGGCATTTGCCGCTGCAGAAAGAATCAATTGCGATATTAGATAACACATTTTATAAGGCATAAATTCAGGTAATACAAGTGCTTTTCCATACGAACAACCCTGGATTCGATCTAAAATCCGTTGTATTTTGATAGCTGACACACGGATGTTTTTTCCCAGAGCTCGTGCTCCAATTTCTGATTCTTTTTTGTTTTTCATAAAGTATAATTTCCTAATCATCGACGAGATGCTTTATCGTTTTTTGCATGTCCCCTAAAATTACGAGTGGGTACAAATTCTCCCAGTTTGTGACCCACCATGCGATCGGTTACGTAAATAGGTAAGTGCTCCCGCCCATTATGTACGGCAATGGTGTGACCGATCGTGATAGGTACAACTGCAGAAGCGCGAGACCAAGTTACAATCAGTTTTCTCTCTCTTCGTATATTAAGGTTCTCAATTTCTCGTATTAAATGATTAGCTACAAAAGGACCCTTTTTTGATGAACGTGTCATAACCGATTAACCCCCGCTTAATATTTTTATTTATTAATAACCTTTACGTCGACGAAGTATGAGGGGGTTACTGTATTTTTTAACTCTACGACTTCTTTGTCCAAGTGCTATATGCCCCCATGGGGTTGATGGTTTTTTCCTACCGATCGACGTTCTGCCCTCCCCCCCTCCATGGGGATGATCTACAGGATTCGTAGCTGAACCTCTCACTTTAGGCCGTCTACCTAACCAGCGCTTGGATCCAGCTTTTCCTAAACCTTCATTATTGATATCAATATTTCCAATTCGTCCTATACTTGCTAAGCAATTTTGAGATATTAAACGAATCTCGTTGGAAGGTAATCTTAGTGTAGCGAGTTGTCCCTCCTTTGCAACTACTTTTGCTGCTGTGCCAGCCGCTCTAACCGATTGCCCACCTTTACCAGATTTTAATTCTATATTATGTATAGTAGTACCTAGAGGTATTCTGGTCGAGGTAGACCCCCCCCCCTCCTCTTACTTTTTATTAAAATAAAGAAACGATTGGGGAAGACCCCTTCCCAAACTGTACAAGCCTCTTTCGAAGCATACAGCTTTCCGGATATAAAATACATCACCGATAGGTTTTAGTAGTACCAAATTAGATTGAAGCCTAATTAGATTCTTGTATAGTGTATCCTTGGCTTTTTTGCCCGCATCTGGCTTTCTTTTAAAAATCAATTATTTATCAATAATTTAGCAACAGAAGTGGTGACTTCGATGATTCGCGTTAGCATTAGTAAATGTCTGAGATAACTTAGGAAACCTATTCTGCTTAGCATTGACGTAATTCCAGTATTTTGTGACTTCAATTTTGCCTCCGACTGCCAAATCGAATTATCGAATTCGTACTTTGTTTTTATCAAACGCCCTTTATTTTTTCCTACAATTTTTAGATTATTTATCTGTTTCCATATTATCTTACCTTTGCAATTTGATATATATAGTATAGATATAGATATTTAATACATCTCTAATTGCTTTGAACTTTAATTTGGCACGTGCTGTTGTCCCTATTTAGTTACCCTAATTTGGTTTACTTCATATTATTGACTAAGTTCGAAGTAGTGCGAGGTTTATGGGTCAAGCCTACAACCCAATCGATTAGTTTCGGAATGCGCGAATCAAATATTCAACCCGCACTCAGAGGTAGGGCATTTCCATTTGAAATCGATGCGTCAGGACTAGATGTTACGATATCTCCAACCCCTATTCCCCGTGGATGCAAAATGTATCTCTTATCACCATCTGTATAATTGATTAAACAAATAAAAGCATTTCGATTTGGGTCGTATTCGATACTCGCTACTCTTCCGACAACATTTGTTTTGTCTCGTCGAAAATCAATTTCACGATATAAGCGTTTGTGTCCGCCCCCTCTATGTCTACTTGTAATTCTTCCCGCATTGTTGCGACCACTTTTAGATACTCTGTGAGAAGTTAACTGTTTGCAGGGCTTCGATTCTGTTGTTTCCCCAAAATGTAAAATAGCCCGGTTCCGAGTACCTGGAGTATACGCCTCGTACAATCATATGGCCATACTTATTCTTCCCTTTCACGTTTATTCGTAATTTTATATTTTATATAAAAGCAAATATTTGTTAAGTATTAGTTTACAAATAGTGGAATAAAGTAATTAGCACGAAGTCTAGTAATCATTTTTTTTTTACTTGTATAATGCGAATTCGATCTATTTTTTTTTTTAGCTCTTATTCGACTACTGTTGATTCCCTCAACCTGAACGTTGAAAAATTGTTCAATCCAGTTTTTCATTTCAGTTTTAGTCAACCTCGAATCTACATAAAAAGTATATTGATTCTGTTGTAACAAACGAATAGACTTCTCAGTAATCAATTGATTTTTTGATTTTTCCGTAGTATCCTTCTCGCTTTATTTATTATACTTCAATTCTTTTTTACTCTTTTCTTTAATTCCTGTATAGTCTATTAGTTTACTTTTTACTGGTATCAAATTTGGATCTATTTCTTTTTTAATCTATTTTTGAATTTTTTTTTTGTACCCACCTTTATCTCTTTTTTATTTGCATCCAACAGGAGTTGAACCTGTGAATTCGCCAATTATGAGTTGGGTGCTTTAACCGTTCAGCCATGGATGCTAATCAATAATAGTTTAACATCGTTGATAAGACTATGTCAAATAAACGCTAGGAACGAAAAAAGTCGCAATTTAATTTGTCTCTCCCGCCCGGCGTGTGCCTAGCAACTCAATCAATAAGTACTTTTATTTGTTGAAAGGATTCCAGTGAAAAATGAAGAAGGACAAACAAGCAAGAAATAATTCGAGACAAAACTGATGGTGGGTAATCTAAACAAATGATGAGGGATTCCTCGAGAAGTTAATGATTAGTCCTCATATTGAATGATTATGAATTCTTCAAGGAAGAATGGGTTTGAAACATACACGAGGAAGGTTCTGGAAGCAATATCAGTTGTGAATCTCTTATGAACCAAGAGCCGTGTGAAGTAAGAATTTCATGCACGGTTCTGAATGAGCGGAAAGATCGGAAATCTTCTTTTCGACTCTGACTCTCCTATACCAGTCGTTGCTTTTTTCTCCGTTACCTCTAAAGTAGCAGCTCCAGCTTTATTTACGCGACTCTTCGGTCTAACTTTTCCATATTTATCTAATGAGTGGCATATCGTGATAGGATTATTAGCTACTTTTAGCATGATATTAGGAAATCTAATTGCCATTACTCAAATAAGCATGAAACGTATGCTAGCTTATCCCTCTATAAGCCAAATTGGATATATTATGATTGGAGTACTTGCTGCAGACCCGGAGAACGGTTACGCAAGTATGATAACTTATACGTTTATTTATATACTCATGAATCTGGGAACTTTTGCTCGTATCATCTCATTTGGTTTACGAACCGGAACTGATAATATTAGGGATTACGCGGGATTATACATGAAGGATCCTGTTCTAACATTCTCTCCGGTTTTATGTTTACCATCCCTAGGGGGTATCCCTCCACCATCCGGTTTTTTTGGTAAACTCTATCTCTTTTGGCATGGATGGAAAGCTGGTTCGTACCCATCAGTTCTGGTAGCGCTTGTCACAAGTGTAATTTCTATCTACTATTATCTTAAAATAATTAAATTAATGTTCACTGGGAAGAATGGGAGGAGCTATGCATCCACAACTTCTATACGAAATTCATTAGTTTCTCCATCAATTTCAATTTCAAAAAGTTCTATTGAAATAGCTATGATCATTCGTGCACTAGCATCAATCCTATCGGGTATATTAATAGATCCCATTATCGGGATCACACGGAATACTTTATTCTAGACTCACTTCTCTTCTTGTAACGCGAACTTCTATTTCTTTTTTTCGAATGATTTTTCTTAGAAGCCGGTTTTGCTGTCCCAACTAGTCTGTCTCTGCAACTTACGAAATAGTTATATCTTCTTCGGTAATTGATCCTGACATTATCCTATCTAGCTTGTATTTGTCTTTTTGCACCCGGAATCACTTGCTAGTAAAATGATCACCCGTCTACTCCGGAGGAGATATAAGTATTTCCGCGCGATACGCAGCTGAGGTTGGGCAGTAACATAACAACCCATGCTGCTACATCAAAGCAGTTAGGCTAGTATTTAGGCGGAGATAGAATGCCTATCTCTTCTGCATCTTCATATAGTATTATTTTATTGATACTGAAAAAAAGGAATAAAAAGATTTGCTTACGAGGCAGGCGTGGGCTTGTCAGGCCGTGAAATGAAAAAAAGTCGAAAAAGAATTCTCTGTAGTAAGAGGGAATCAACAACCCCTTTAGGGTTGATTGATTGCGGGCGAGAATAGATTCGAACCCCCGGCCGTCGTCAGTATGAAGTGGAACCTTACCACTCCATGAATAAAAAATGAGTGACGAAAAAGGTCCAGGTACCTCGTCTAAACCTGACCTGGGTGAAGTATCCCAGTTAGTAAATTTGGTAAAAAAGAGATGAAAATTCGGTTCAGCAGTTGACAGGCATATAGATAGACTCGTATAATAGGATTGGTTAGCGTAACTCCACCGCGTTTCCCTGCTTCGAAAGAAGGGTATACATACTAGACTCAAAATATAGTACCGCGTAGTACGGAGGTTCAAATCCTACGCGGGGCAGGCGCCCAGAGTTATCGCATTTATGGTAGAAGTCTCTCGACTTCTCGCTTCTCACCAATGGAACCCAAAATTTTTACTTGTTTGACTTCCATGTTTGTCTTCTCAAGTGAAGTAGCACTGGAAATGTATCTCCGACTCGAGATACGAGTGGGTCCTACTGCAGAGATAGGTGAGGCAGTAAACCTTTTCTTTTTTGTCTTTCCGGACCAAGACTGGGACGGCAAATCCTACCATCCGAAAGTCTTGGAGCGATACCCAAAAATAAAGGGATAGCCTTACATATACAGAAGATAGAGAAAACAGAAAAGAAGAAACAAAAAAGGACGGCTGAGATATGAACGTGATTCCCCTAAACAGTTTGAATGTGAATGAAATGAGCCAAAAAGATTAGTAGTTGGTTGCTTGGTGTCTCATCAAACACACAGAGGGTGGGACTCAAAATCCCATCTTTTCCTTGTTCCCAAAGGACTCGAAATCCTTTGATTGAATGGGACTCGAAATCCCATTCGTAACCCAAGCATCTGGTTAGGGATATCTAGCCAGATGCTTGGGTTGGGTTTCCACTCCAATTTTTAGAATAATAAAGTATTTACCGAGCAATAAATGAAGAAAAAGCCCTTATCTATTCGAGAGCTATCTTCAGCGTAGCTCCCGAAAATACCGACTCCTCCCGAGACAAAAGACAAGATCCCAAGATAA